GCCATCCTACCCATTCTATGTATTGCATATTTCGTTGGAAAGAAATGTATAATGATGGGACGGGGGGAAATAGAGATATAGGATGCATCCATGGCCGAATGGTTAAGGCACCCAACTCATAGGTTTATAATATGAAGAATTCCCGGGAGACGGGAAAACCGTAAAATCCTGCAGATTACTAACACGGAACGAATTGGACCTCCTTAAATCGATCAAAGAATCAACCAAATGATTTCGAATAATTCCATCCCGACAAAAATTTCGGGGTATAATCGCAGGGATAAGCCCACACTAATCCGTCAAATGACCCAACAAATTATCCGGTTGGAAGAGGGGGGGGGGAGGGGACGAAACCCGTAATAAGTGTATGGGATTAGGAACGATTACGAACACCAAAACCCATCGAATTTCTATTTGATCGGGAAGCCGTATGAGGTGAAAGTCCCACGTACGGTTTTGTAGAGTGACGGGGGAAGTAATTCATTCTGTCAACTTCGACACCACAACACCGAAAAAACCAAACTCCGCCTTACGAAAAGTAGCTAGAGTAAGACCAACCTCGGGATTCGAAATTACCGCATACATTCCGGGTATTGGTCATAATTTGCAAGAACACTCAGTAGTTTTAGTAAGGGGTGGGAGGGTTAAGGATTTACCCGGTGTTAGATACCACGTAGTTAGGGGAGCACTCGATGCTGTAGGAGTAAAGGATCGTCGGCAAGGGCGTTCCAGTGCGTCGTATGCCAAGAATTGGAACTTATATCACCGAGATATCTCGTCAATTGCTGAAGACGTGGAAGATGAGTAGCTAACCGATCGTATAACCCGAATTTTATGAAGGGACCGAAGCAGGCTAAGTTGTAGCAATTGCTCACCCAATCAATTGCATGCGCGTCTCGCAAAAATATCTAGGGTTTACCCATTCGATCACGAAGTTTTCCCTTACCGCGGGCTAGAGAGATAAATTCCCGGTACTTTTACCCCCTTGGAACGGGCAGAAGAAACGGCAATAGATACGGGAATTGATAAACCTAGATTGATTGCTTCCTGAACCTAAGGATATTCGTGGTATCTATTTTTGGAATACGGAATCTCTAAGTGATAGGGAAGGATGCTCAACTGTAAATGAGTAAGCACGCTAATCGTCTTAGACCTATTTTAGTACCGTGTCGAAAGCCGTATAGGATGAAAATCGTACGTACGGTTTGGGGGAAGATTTTGCGAGAGATAAATCCATCCCACAATATGGAGTGAAAAAGTTAAAATAGATTCGTTCAGCAACTAACTAGACTCCCCGAATCGGGGATAGGTAATTACTTAATATCTGTACTATGTCACGTAAAAGTCTTGTCGGGAAAGAAGTTGCGGAACCCGATCCAATTTATCGTAATCGATTGGTTAATATGCTAGTCAATAGAATTTTGAGGAATGGAAAGAAATCCTTGGCTTATCGAATTCTTTACAAAGCCCTGGGGGACGTGAAGCAGAAAACGGGTAAAAACCCGTTATTTGTTCTGCGACAAGCAATACGGAAGGTTGCCCCAGACGTCGCAGTAAAAGCAAGACGAGTAGGTGGATCCACTTACCAAGTTCCCGTCGGGATTGGATCTACGCAGGGAAAAGCACTGGCTATTCGTTGGCTATTAGGAGCATCCAAAAAACGCTCGGGCGGTAGTATGTCCTCGGGACTTGGTTACGAATTAATAGATGCTGCGAGAGATAGCGGAAATGCTGTGCGCAAAAGAGAAGAAACTCATAAAATGGCTGAAGCTAATCGGGCTTTCGCACATCTCCGTCAAGATCATACCCCTAACTGATTGCAAAGGAATCCGGATTGCATATAGAATCGGAAATTCCCCACCATATTTGGTGGGGAGTATCTCTACCCAATTGTAACAATACCCCACCACATCATTTTGCCACCCCCCCCGTAGGAAGGAAATGGCTGGGGTATGGGCGGAATAATTTGAAATGATGTGACGAAATTCCAATGAAATTCTACCCCGATTTCTTTGTTTCGAGAAAAAATTCTACGAAATTCGAGTTTGATCCATCCGTCTTGTATGGAAATACGACCCTAGCCGAAAGCGTCTTAGTCTTCAGCTTAATAATTCTTTTGGTTGTGGACTCGGCAAACGAGAGGGAAAGGAATTGGTTCTATTTAATCCCCACAACGGGTTTGCTGACCAGCATGGTGATTCTCCTACTCAACTGGGGGGAGGAATCCACAAAAATATTACTGGGTTCCCTACAAATAGACAGTTTCGTTAGGATATTCCAATTCCTCATAGCTCTATGCTCGCTACTTTGTATCCCTTTATCCATGAGGTACTTGGAGTGTGTTGAAATGCCTATGACCGAATTTATGACGTTCCTATTAACTGCTACTATAGGGGGAATGTTCCTATGCGGTGCCAATGATTTAGTGACCATATTTGTATGTTTAGAATGTCTAAGTTTGTGCTCTTATTTATTGTGTGGGTATGCAAAGAGGGACGTTAGGTCGAACGAAGCGGCTATGAAATTTCTACTCGTGGGTGGAACAAGTTCCTCGATACTCGCTTATGGATTCTCCTGGATATATGGTCTGTCCGGAGGAGAGATACAACTCCAAAAAATTGTTGACGGTCTCTCCAGCACACAAATGTTTAATTCCGCGGGAAGTTCTCTCGCTATCGTATGCATCGTGGTCGGAATCGCCTTCAAACTCTCACTAGTACCTTTTCACCAATGGACTCCCGACGTTTATGAAGGAGTGTGATTCGTTTTTCCGTGAAAAAAAACCAAAATCCTTCGTATTTTCGCGGGTAGATTTAATAGATACCGAGACACAAAAGGTGATGGATCCTCGCTAGGATTCGAACGGTATTTTGGCCTACAACCAAAGGTTCTAGGTGAAGCAAAATTCGTGTGCTTTTAGATCTTCCGGAGAAGGAATTTGTAATCGTTTACGGGTTCTATTACTAGGGATAGTTCATACAAACCTTGGAATCGATTCTCGACGCGTGGGGGGTCATTCGGCCCAGATACCTCCCGGTTAATTCCTATTCCTTCGAGAATTACCAAACAGGCCGCTAGGAGTATCCGTCGGAGAATATCTGGTCCTAAAGTAGTAATTACTAGTAACTATTGAAAACGAATAAGATCAACTATTTCCTGAATGGATTGTGTATAGCCACTAAAATAGCGGCACACGTTTGTCGAAGAAGTTATTGATGTAGGATTCCTCGAGAAGTTACAAGCCTGGCAGTACGGGGAGTTTTTACCCATTCTTATACCAGACGGTATCTATGTATACATACGCGAGGAGATTTACAAAATATTTGAGTTACTCTTCAAATCATTTTTATTATGTAAATTAGTAGCCGTGTGAAATTAGCATTTCATGCACGGTTTTGAATGAGAGAAAGATAGTATTTCTTTCGACTCTAACTCACCAACCCCAGTCGTTGCTTTCCTCTCCGTTGTTTCGAAAATAGCTGGTTTGGCTCTAATCACCCGAATCTTTTACGTAGTTTTCACCCCATCACCGGATGAATGGAAACCTATGCTCGAGGTTTTAGCTATTTCCAGTATGGTGTTGGGCAATTCGGTCGCTCTAACCCAGAAGAGTATGAAACGTATGCTTGCATATTCCTCTATAAGTCAGATGGGATACCTTTCAATCGGATTAATAACCGGTGGCTTTGCCGGGTGTAGTAGCATGATCATTTACATATTCTTCTACATTTTCATGAATATAGGCACTTTCGCTTGCATCATATCATTCAGTTCACGTACAGGAACCGATAATATCCGAGATTATTCGGGATTGTATATTAAAGATCCTTTACTAACATTTTCGTCGAGTTCATGTCTGTCATCTCTGGGTGGGATTCCACCCCTAACAGGCTTTTTCGGAAAATTATATCCATTTCGGTGCGGTTGGCGAGCTGGATTTCATCCACTAGTTCTTGCAGGACTTGCTACGAGTATTATCTCAATATATTACTATCTGCAGATAGTAAAATTACTAATAACTGGTCGTGATGGGGGGTTCAATTATTATGCACGAACCCATGCAATTATCTCGAATAAATCTACAGCCAAAAGTTATCTCGAACCGAGCATGATCTTCTGCGCACTAACCTCCATATTTTTGGGACTTTTTATCAATCCCATTATCGATCTAGTCAGATACAACTTGGACCGGTTAATTTTTTTGATTGGGTAGGGTGATGAGACGTCCGAAACTATTTCACGATTCAAATATTCTTGAATTCCTTCACGTGTACATAATTTATCAAAATAATCATTGATTGGCTTATTCACTGAATTATTCACATAGATAGCTAGCACCGATCAAATCCTCCGGAACAACATTCAGTTATACCGGAGAATTTGATTGACACGGGATGTACGGTAGAGAAAAAGATGATGAACAACGCGTTGTCCCAATTTGTTCGTTTGTGATTTCCGGCCAGTACATAACGTACAATCCGCCCATAAAATGGATATAATCTATAGGGATTTGTACCCAAATACTTATGCCTTGATGGTGAAATGGTATACACGCGAGATTCAAAATTTCGTGCTGCAGAGCGTGGAGGTTCAAGTCCTCTTCAAGGCATGGAGGGGTTAAAATCCTTCTTCGCAGAGATAAATCTTATGGTATACTCTCCTATTGGTACCGAAAAAATGAATGGATGTATTGTGGTACGGAAAGAACGGATAGACCCGTAGCTTCGTGAATTACGTTATTTTGAAATCAAATAATTGGTGATAACGCGATGGAGACCACTTGCCGAAACTATTTGGTGATTTACAATCGATTAGGGAGCTGGGTATCATCCGATAAATAGGCAGATTCAAATAAACGAAAAGATAATAGAATTATGGAAGTGAATATCTCAGCATTTATTGCCACGGCCTTGTCTATTTCAATTCCTACAGCTTTTCTACTGATTCTTTACGTGCAAACAGTTAGTCGAAATAGTTGATTTCCTTATCCGTGGACGAATAGAATGAATTAAAGGACGGGGTTAGGGTGGTGGCTATCCCCCCCCCATCCATGAACAGTATTGGGTAATAAATAGTATCAGGTATTGTAATGAATCACATGGAATTAGGCCCTAGTACCATCACGGGGGTAGTTCTGATAACGGTAGGTATACTCCTGCATGCCCTCAGAGGTAGGGAACCTCGTGTTTCTAGAGGTGTGATTTCGAATGTACCTAGGTGGTCGATCGGAGCAGAAAAAATTGGGTGAAAACGTCTCGACATATTAAAAAACTTTCGACTATGAAACTCGAGACCGAAAAAAATCTATGGTTAAATGAATCAATATCTGTCACTTCGGAAACTATAACTCCCACGTAACAAGGAGACCAATGGATCGGTCAATTATTTCTTCCTCTGGATGGAAAAATTCACGGCTACGAACCGACGGAGTCTATCAAAAACCTAGGGATATTTGCGATAAGTACACATGAAATAGGACCGTATCTCAGAGTTATGAGCGTTCGTTGTGACGATAGTAACAGAAACGGTAGGAGACAATCCACGAAGTTTTTCGGACTTACCTGGATTCGGGGCGTAAAAGCTTTTATCTCGCTTAAGCCATAAAGATTTGAAAATATCACATATGGTTTTTCGGGGGGGGGGTAATAACCCACAACGGGATCGAACCTATCCCAATACTACGATTTCCTATTCTCTCCCGTTGGGCTTTTATGCGGAGGAATTTTACTTCCCCAAGGTTGGCGCCTGGATCCGATTTTATTACTTTCTCAAATGTTGTTGAGTGGAACTGCTGTTTTTTTTGCAGCCGAAAGCATCTATTTGAGAAATGCTACAGATGGGACGAAACAAGACCCGGCGGCAGAAGGGGGATATTATGTCGATGGGTTTTTTGCCGGAAGATATTCACGCGTCTATCATGGATTGAGACTAGATAATTACGTGGATATTTTTGGAAAATGGCGGGGTATCAATAAGACCTCGCATATTGTGTACGAAAGACGGGGAAAGCATTGATTATGTTTCGATGCTTTCCCCCCCCCCGTATCCAGCACTACCGTGGGTTTCACAATCCGCTTCTTCCCCATACAACGAGGGATAGGGAAGATGTAAAAACGACCATTAGAGCAGCCCACGCTATATCAGTAATATCCATAATTTTTTTTACTTACTTCGTTGGTATGTATCAGGAATAGGACTCGGGACAGATCTGTTTGTAATATACATATATGGATGACGACATTCCATACATGCTTGGAAAGATTTGGCTATGGCAAGCGATTTTATAGCTATGCCCCGCCCGAATGGATGGAGAGTTTTTGTCGGGGGAGGGACCGGAGTCGCTTCTTCCCCTCCCCTCCAACCCCCCCACTCTGGCTTTGGTTTAATCGAAAGTGATGTACACGAATTCGATCGAATGCAACAAGCTCCGTGATCGCGTGAGGCATAACCCACAGATAGAGCATGATCAACTCCTTCCGGGATGGCATGTATAAGGGCAACCCAACCCTTCCAATTCGCGGATGTAATAATGAACTAGGCGACACCCAGATTTGAACTGGGGATAAAGGATTTGCAGTCCCCCGCCTTACCACTTGGCCATGTCGCCTCCACCCAAAGGGTTTCGGTTAATCCATGGTATATTCTATACGATTAAATAACCGAGTTTCAAGTCATGTATCTATATGATGATAACTAACTAGGGAGACGCAATTGCATTTCGCGGAGAGGAATCTATTACACCCACTCATGAGTATATCCAAAATAAACTTGAAGGATTCAACCCTTTAACCGTCTACTCGGTTTAATTTATCATTTCTAAAATGATCGATTGTGGAATCTTCTGATGGGGGAGATATTCGATCACCATTTCAGGGAGAAATTATGGATATTTCAGTACTCCCCGAGTTCGGGAAAATACAATTCGAGGGATTCAACCGCTTCATCGGAAAAAGTTTGATTGAGGAACTTATTCATTTTCCGAAGATTACGGATATGGAACAGGGTATTGAGTTTCATTTGTTTGGGAGGCAATTCCGACTGGCAGAGCCTGCGGTCGGCGATAGAGATGCTGTATATCGATCGATTACGTATTCGTCCGATTCGTACGTACCGGCTCAAATAACCCGACGGGGGGAAAGGGGGGTAAAAAGACAAACAGTATTTCTCGGAAGTATTCCCTTAATGAATTCACGGGGTACTTTTGTCGTTAATGGGGTAGCCAGAGTAATAATTAATCAAATCCTGCGAAGTCCTGGGATTTACTACAATTCGGAATTAGATCATGATGGAGTTCCAATATATACAGCGACTCTGGTTTCGAATTGGGGAGGCGGACTAAAATTCGAAATTGATGGAAGAACCAGGATATGGGCACGTATAAGTGGAAGAAGGAAGATTTCGGTCTTGGTCTTATTACTAGCGATGGGTCCGGACACGCAAAAAATTTCGGAAAATGTTAACCACCCCAGTATTTTATTAAATTCCCCCGACAAAAGGACGAGGAGAGAACATTCCTTTTCGGCAGAAGAAGCCATGGTAGAACTCTACAAGCAATTGTACTGCATAGGCGGAGACATCCAATTTTCCGACTCCATACGCAAAGAATTGCAGAAGAAATTCTTCCAGCAACGATTTGAGTTAGGAAGAATTGGTAGATTGAATTTGAACAAGAAATTGAATATAAACGTGCCGGAGAACGAGAATTTTTTATTGCCACAAGATATTTTAAGCGCTATCAATTATTTGATCGGATTAAAATTCGGAGTGGGTGCACTTGATGATATAGATCACTTAAAAAATCGTCGTGTTTGTTCCGTATCGGATTTATTGCGAGATCAACTGAAAATAGCACTGAATCGTTTGGAAAGTTCGATTCGACAAACGATACGAGGAGCTACTAAGCGTAAGCATTCACTAACTCCGAGGAGCTTAGTAACGTCTACTCCGTTAGTAACAACTTCCAAGGAATTTTTTGGCTCGCATCCCCTATCACAATTCTTGGATCAAACAAATCCCCCCACGGAAATAGTTCATAAACGGAGATTAAGCTCTTTAGGTCCTGGCGGATTAACAAGAAGGACGGCAAGTTCCCAAGTACGCGATATTCATCCCAGCCATTATGGACGTATCTGTCCGATCGAAACCTCCGAGGGAATTAATGCGGGACTTATAGCATCATTAGCTATTCATGCCGGAATTAATGCTTTGGGGTGTTTGGAAAGTCCTTTCTACAAAATTTCAGAAATTTCCGAGGAAGAGGAAATAACCGGATTGTCTGCGGCGGAGGATGAGTATTACCGTATAGCTACGGGGAATTATCTGGCACTAGATCGGAGTACTCGAGAGGAGCAGATTACTGCCGCCCGATATCGACAGGATTTCGTCGCAATTACTTGGGAACAAGCGCACTTTCGGAGTATTTTCCCATCACAATATTTCTCCGTCGGAGCTTCACCCATCCCTTTCCTGGAACATAGTGATGCAAATCGAGCCTTGATGGGTTCGAATATGCAACGTCAAGCAGTTCCTCTTGCAAGAACCGAGAAATGTATTGTGGGAACAGGCTTGGAAGGTCAAGTAGCTTTAGATCCCGGAGGCGTCGTCGCAGCGGTCCAAGATGCGAGAATTGATTATACAGATTGTAATGGGGTTACTCTATCATCAGCGGAAGGAAGAAACAGCACGAAACTTTTTATATACCAACGCTCCAATAATGGTACTTGCATAAATCAAAAAGCTGTTACGAATCAAAAGAAGTACGTGAGGAAGGGACAAATCCTAGCAGATGGTGGAGCTACTTCGGGAGGAGAGCTCGCTTTGGGGAAAAATCTTTTAGTGGCTTATATGCCCCGGGAAGGCTATAATCTCGAAGATGCTATACTGATAAATGAGCGCCTTATCCACGAAGATATCTACACGTCGATTCATATCGAAAGATTTGAAATTCAGTCCCGTGCAACCAGTCAGGGTCCTGAAAAATTTACTAGAGAAATACCTCATCTGGGGTATGATTTACTTCGTCATCTAGACATAAATGGCTTTGCATCTATTGGTTCCTGGGTTGAGGCAGGAGATGTTTTGGTGGGGAGATTGACCCCCCAAGAAACCGAAGAATCTTTACGTGCTCCCGAGGGGAAATCATTACAAGCTATTTTTGGTGTCCAGGTAGCTACTTCGAGAGAAACTTCCCCAAAAGTTCCTCCGGGTGGGGCTGGTCGGGTCATCGACGTCAGATTAATGAATCGGGAAGATACTCCCGCCAATAACGCCGGAACCGCCCATATCTATATTCTACAAAAACGCAAAGTACAGATAGGTGATAAAGTCGCTGGAAGACATGGCAATAAGGGTATTATTTCGAAGATTCTATCGAGGCACGATATGCCTTTCTCACAAGATGGAACACCCATTGATATGATACTAAGTCCCTTAGGGGTTCCGTCGCGAATGAATGTTGGACAGATTTTTGAGTGTTTACTGGGTTTGGCCGGAAGTTTTTTGGGAAAGAATTACAGGATAGTACCCTTTGACGAGCGGTACGAGAGAGAGGCTTCGAGGAAATTGGTATTTTCCGAACTCTATGAGGCGAGGAAACGCACGGCTAATCCTTGGTTATTCGAGCCAGAAAATCCGGGTAAAAGTAAGCTAATTGATGGGCGGACGGGAGATATTTTCCAACAACCGGTCACGGTGGGTAAAGCCTATATGCTAAAATTGATTCATCAGGTAGATGATAAAATACATGCGCGTTCGAGTGGACCGTACGCACTTGTTACTCAGCAACCGCTTCGAGGAAGATCTAGAAGAGGGGGGCAACGGGTGGGAGAGATGGAGGTTTGGGCTTTGGAAGGTTTTGGTGTTGCATACATTCCGCAGGAGATGTTGACCATAAAATCCGATCATATCCGAGCTCGTTATGAGGTACTCGGCGCCATCATTACCGGAGAACCCGTACCAAGACCTTACACAGCTCCAGAATCCTTTCGATTACTTGTTCGGGAATTACGATCCCTCGCTTTGGAATCGGATCATGCTTCTGTACTCGAGAAGGACTTGGAACTTCGACACATAGATGTTTAAAAACTTTTGAATCGAATCCCCACGCCATGATTAATCAGGAAAGGTATCAACACCTTCGAATTACACTAGCTTCTCCCGAAAAAATTCGTAGTTGGGCTGAGAGAATATTGCCTAACGGTGAAACCGTTGGACGAGTGACTAAACCTTATACGTTGCATTATAAAACACATAAACCGGAAAGAGATGGCTTGTTTTGTGAGAAAATATTCGGACCCATTAAGAGTGGAGTTTGTGCCTGCGGCAAATTCCGAGCAATCGGTGATAAGGAAAAGAATCATAGAATTTGTGAACAATGTGGCGTTGAATTCATCGAATCTCGAATCAGAAGATATCGGATGGGATACATAGAGTTAGCATGTCCAGTCACTCATGTTCGGTATTTAAAACGTCTCCCCGGTTATATTGCCAATCTCTTGGCAAAACCTCTCAAAGAATTAGAAAGCCTAGTCTATTGCGATGTGTGACTTGATCACTGTTTTTCGATTCCGCAGATTTTTACTGCTGCTCCAACTCCTTAATCCTCCAGGACAACCCCAATTCGTTTGACGTAACTTCTGGAAATTGTAACGAAAGGAATGAAGCTCAAGAAGAGTAAGCAGTTGTTCGACAGCGGACAAAAAGCTCAGGGGATTCAATCTAGGGCTAGTTCATAATCATTTGCTACTTAGATTCCGTAAGGATGGGGATATTTAGTAAATTCCTTAAGTCGAATACTCTATTATATCTCCATCAATAATGTGGTAGTAAAAGCAGATTCATCGCGAATCATACTTTGATCGGAGTGGAAACCATCGGGGTAGAGCAAAAGCCTAAGGAGTGAGAGATATCGAAATAGAGACAAGGAAAATCCCTGGTGTATTCGAATTTGATTAAATTGTAACCGAATAATTAATAATTCATTTGTCGATTAATCATTTCTTTCATCGAATCGGGGGGAGGAAAGACGACTCAATATATTTTTTCGTCGCGGGCGTAATTAAATCATGGGAAAACTAGTGAGGAAAAAACTTTGTCTGATTGGAATTATGATTTGAGTCACGGGTAGTCTTGGGAAATAAATATATCGGATTAAATCCATGTACTTTTTATCTCAGTCGTAACTACTTGAGCCGGATGAAACGAAACCTTCACGTCCGATTCTTGGGGGGGGAATTCGCGAAATGACCTATCCCAATCTTTTTCCCGCTAGGCCAATTGCTAAGAAACCAACTTCATCAAAATCACAAGGTTTATCCAAATACGGAGATCAATCCTGGAAAGATATTTTTCCCCGTTTTTTTTCGCCCAGAGGATTCGAAGCCTTCCGAGACGGAGAAATAGCCACCGGAGGAGACGCTATAAGAAAGCAACTAAGTGATTTGAATTTACAGAGTGTTATAGATCGTGCACAAATTGAGTGGCAGAATCTAAAGGAGCAGAAACTGACGGGGAACGAGTGGGGGGATCGAAGACTACGACGTGGAAAAGACCTTCTGGTTAGACGTATAAAACTCGCTGAATATTTTCCCCAGACAAATACAAAACCTGAATGGATGGTTCTCTCAATATTGCCGGTTCTCCCCCCCGAATTAAGACCCATGATTGAATTAGGGGAAGGCGAATTAATCACTTCCGATCTGAATGAACTTTATCGGAGAGTTATTTATAGAAACAACACCCTCATAGATTTCTTGGCACGAAGTGGTTCTACGCCGGGGGGGTTGGTCGTTTGCCAAAAGAGATTAGTTCAAGAAGCTGTCGATGCTCTTACTGATAATGGTATGCGCGGACAACCGATGAGAGATAGCCGTAATAGACCTTACAAATCCTTTTCGGATTTGATCGAAGGGAAAGAAGGTAGGTTCCGCGAAAACCTACTTGGAAAACGAGTAGATTATTCTGGTCGATCTGTTATTGTGGTAGGTCCATCCCCACCACTGCACCGATGTGGATTACCCCGAGAAATGGCGATAGAACTTTTTCAAGCATTTGTGATTCGAGGTCTTATTGGACGTGACCTCGCACCCAATCTACGAGCTGCTAAGAGTATGATCCAGGAGAAAAAACCAATTGTATGGAAAATTCTTCAGGAAGTTATGCGGGGGCATCCGATACTTTTGAATCGAGCACCTACACTGCATAGGTTGGGGATACAAGCATTTCAGCCCATTCTAGTGGATGGACGTGCAATTCGGTTACATCCATTAGTTTGTGGAGGTTTCAACGCAGATTTTGATGGTGACCAGATGGCTGTTCACGTACCTCCATCCCCAGAAGCTCAAGCAGAAGCTCGTCTTCTTATGTCTTCTCACAAAAATTTGCTATCTCCAGCTACCGGTCATCCCGTGCCTGTACCAAGTCAAGATATGCTTCTCGGACTTTATGTACTAACGATTGAATTTCGTCGAGGTATTTATGGTAATCGATGTCATCCGCGTAAGGAGGAGATGAATCGCAACGAAACACCGTATTTTTCTAGTTACAGCGATGTCTCCAGGGCTCAGGAACGGAAACAAATAACTACGAATAGTCCCTTATGGTTTCGGTGGCGGATGGGTTTGCAGGTAAGCACTTCAATAGCTCGGGAGAAACCCATTGAGATTCAATACAAACCCCTTGGAACGTTTTCCGAGATCTATGAGAATTACCAACTGCAAAAAAACAGGGAGCGGGAATCATCAAATACTTATATTCGCACCACAGCGGGTCGAATCTTATTCAATCAACGGGTGGAAGAAGCAATACAAGGTACTTCGGAAACGCCCCCCCGGAGGGGGGCTAACTTAACCTGTGAATAGCAGTAGGAGATGGGAATACTGGGTTCGCCCAGCTCATCCACCCGCGAAAAAGAAAGAGAAGTCGTGGATGTTTTGAGATCATAGAAAAGAAAAAGAGGTCTTTCTCATGGCGGAACCGGCGGAATCAATATTCTACAATGAAGTGATGGATAGAACTGCCATAAAACAACTTATAAGCAAATTGATAAGCCGTTTCGGAATTACTTATACAACGCATATTTTGGATCAACTAAAAACTCTAGGTTTTCGAGAAGCTACTCCGGAAGCAATTTCGCTAGGTATTGATGATCTCCTGACAGCACCTTCCAAAGGATGGCTTATTCGGGATGCAGAGCAGTATGCAAATACTTCCGATAAGCATCACGATTATGGAAGTTTACACGCCGTGGAGAAATTACGTCAATTAATAGAGACATGGTATGCTACCAGTGAATACTTGAAGCGGGAAATGAACCCCAATTTCGGAGTAACCGATCCTTCAAATCCGGTTCATATGATGTCTTTTTCGGGGGCTAGAGGAAGTACATCCCAAGTCCATCAATTAGTAGGTATGAGGGGATTAATGTCAGACCCCCAAGGTCAAATTATTGATTTACCCATCCAAAGTAATTTCCGGGAGGGACTCTCTTTAACGGAATATATTATTTCTTGTTATGGAGCTCGTAAAGGGGTAGTAGACACCGCTGTCCGAACATCGGATGCAGGATACCTCACCCGCAGACTCGTTGAAGTTGTTCAACACATCGTTGTACGTAGGACAGACTGCGGAACTACCCGTAGTCTATTTCTGAATAATCTCGGGGGAAGCGTTTCCCAACATAGATTAATCGGTCGTGTGTTAGCGAACGATATATATCTAAGTAATAGGTGCTTGGCTACTCGTAATCAAGATATTGGAACCTCCTTAGCAAATAAATTACTTGCACACAAAGCGGAAGCAATACCTGTACGCTCCCCCCTAACCTGTGAAAGTATATTATGGATTTGTCAATTATGCTACGGTTGGAGCCTAACTCATGGCGATTTAATCGATGTAGGAGAAGCTGTCGGTATCATCGCAGGTCAATCTATTGGAGAACCCGGAACTCAATTAACTTTAAGAACTTTTCACACTGGTGGTGTTTTCGCAGGTGATATTGCAGAACATGTACGGACACCTTCTAATGGTGTGGTTCAATTCGATGATAATCTAGTCGTTCCAACACGTACCCGACATGGACATCCAGCCTGGATATGTCGTAGTGCATTGTCCCTAAGAATTAAGAGTCAAAATCGAATTCATGACTTAACAATTCCGGGGAGGAGTTTGCTCCTGGTTCAGAATAATCAGTATGTGGAGTCGAAACATGTTATTGCGGAGATTCGTGACGAAGCCTCACCCTTCAAAGAAAAGGTAAATAAATATATATATTCCGATTTGGAGGGAGAAATCCACTGGAGTGCTAAGGTTGATCACGCATCTAGATATATACGGGGTAATAATCATCTCGTACTTAAAACATCTCACGTATGGGTATTGGCCGGAAATTTATGCGGTAATGTGGAATCGCCTCCGATCTTTTACAAGGATCGGGACGAGATCGATTTCGGAATCCCCTTAGCAAAGGAGAGATTAATCCCCCCTCCTCTTCGGGGGAATATAAACAAATTGGGCATACACATTTTTCGATTCTACTTCTTCAGCGGGAGAAGGGTGGGAACAAACATCCCCACCCATCGCGACATAGGTGGAAAGTACTCTGTAGAATCTAGTCTCGTTTTGTCGGGTCATCGAGTGAGGAGAAGTAATCATTCCTTGATTCTGTCGAAACAAGAATTCGGAGAAAAACCCGTTTCTTCTTTCGTTCTTCAAATACCGGGAGACGGTATTCTGCGACATAATGATATTATTGCTGTCTCGGAGAATCCAAAACACGAACCAAAGAGTTCCGGGATTATCAAATATGGTAGTATCGGGGTCGAGTCGATCAATAACAGTAAGAGGAATGAGGAGCCGGAACGTGAAAGAATCATAGATTTTGTACCCAGATACAAAGTAGTGAGGGGGGGTAATTTATTCCTCATTCCAGAAGAGATTTACGAATCTCCGTCATCCTTTTTTGTGGGAAATAATAGTTTCGTTGAAGCGGGTACACTACTTACTTCCAATACTTATAGCCGAGCCAGTGGATTTGTAAAAATACGTAGGAAATCAGACAATATATACGAGTTGAGGATTTTGTCCGGTAAGATGTATTACCCGGGCGGGAATCGCAGGAATTCAAAACAAGCCAGCGCTTTGCTGCCACCGGGAGAGAACCTTTTCGACGATTTCGAATCTAATGAGTGGACGTATATTCAATGGATTATACCCCACGAAGGAGGAGAGCCTTTTATTCTGGTTAGACCAGCTATAGAGATTCAAACCATTAATAAATTTGCGGACTCAAATCTTTTGAATTTCGGGACAAATAGGCAGAGTTTGGAAATAGAGTTGACGGAATGCTTATTTTATGGAGACGGCGAACAGGTACGAGTAAGGGGCGGAAAAAATGTCCGATTGGCCCAAACCTGTTTGGTATTGCATCGGAAGAGGGCTAAATTTTTGGAAAGTGCTCATGCCACCCTTGCGGGGATAGGAGCGAGAAAAAGGTCGGGGACTTTTCTCCGAATTAGTTCGGCGAAATATTCCCGTACCAATACGCTTGATAAGTATGTGAAAGGCTTTAAAAGTACACATAATTCCAATCACGGTAATGGATACAACTCCTCAAAATTTGTAAATTATTTCGTCGGCGGGCATCGAGGTCTTATCCGTACTGCACCGTGCATAAATAGTAATCGCGGAGCGACTTCTTTTATTGTTATATCCCCGGCGAATTTGATAAAAATATCCAATTGCAACTTTTCGGCAAATGACACAGGGAAAGAAAATACAAGTATTTCTACTGCTATCGAATTCTTCGACTTCGAGAAACGGTCGATGGGTTCAAGTCATTACGACGGAGGATTTGATGAAACGGTCGGAGTTGTTCCATCGATCGGGAATAAGTTCGTGCGAGTGATTTTGTTCGGGGGGTTGGGCTTCTTGGGCCATTCAAACAATCTGGCGAAATCGACTGCATGGATTATTCGCGATTTATTGGTCTCGAATAAGTATTCGTTCATTCACCATTACCAAAGAGCTTCCGAACTTCCGAAATGGTTTTTTATCGACGAGTATAGGAGGATCCACAGATTCATTTCCAGAATGAATAGAAGCCATCACTTCCTGAATTGGTATTTCCACCGGTATTCTCCGTCGCCAACCTCGCCCGAAGAAACAGATTTTCGAGCTATTGGTGTTGGGCAATTTGTTCTCGAAAATTTAGATGCCTCCGAGTATAAATCCGTCTATCAATCTGGCCAAGTGGTAGCAATTCATGCGAACCATTTCGTAATTAGATTGGCCAAGCCCTATTTAGCCACTGGGGGAGCAACTGTCCATAACAATTATGGCGAGTTGGTTGGGGGGGGGGATACTCTAATAACACTTGTATATGAGAGATTAAAATCGGGAGATATTATTCAAGGTCTTCCGAAGGTTGAGCAATTACTCGAGGCACGGCCGATCAATTCAGTCTCCATCGATTTGGAAAATGGTTTCGTGGATTGGAATACGGATATGACGAAATTTATTGGAAATATGTGGGGATTCCTCCTAAGTAGCGAAATGAGTATGAAACGGGCCCAAATTCAATTGGTTGAACAAATTCAGAAAGTTTATGAATCGCAGGCTGTTCACGTATCCGACAAACATGTCGAAATCATTGTACGTCAAATAACGTCTAAGGCTGTGACTTCGGAGGATGGAATGAATAGCGTGTTTTTACCCGGAGAACTTGTCGAATTCTCCCGAGCGAGAAGGATGAATCGTGCTTTGGAGGAAGCTATTCCTTACGAACCTATTCTACTGGGGGTGACGAAAGCATCTCTAAATACTCGAAGTTTTATTTCAGAAGCGAGTTTCCGAGAAACTACCAGAGTATTGGCAAAAGCTGCTTTGAGGGGTCGTACCGATTGGTTGAAGGGTCTGAAGGAAAATGTAATCATAGGTGCAATAATTCCCGCCGGTACTGGATCTAGAGAAGTGATTTGGCAAATCACTTCAGAAAAACAAAGAGAATTTTATCTGCGGGGAGGTAGAAATAGCTTTTTGTATGAAGGAATCGGAGATATTTGTTCGTATAGAACTACGTCCGATTCTTCCACTACCACAGACTCGATACATACGACGTTGGAAGAATCACCATATGGGGGTGATGTCGGGACGAGTGCTTAGATGACGGAATCGTAGCGATCCATCCCCCCCGTCCCGCTCGATGGGACCATGATTCGGATTTATCTATAACTCGAGTGGTTACAAATCCTTCATTCGAATCTTCAATCCATGGGAAAGAATGAGAAGAACTTGGAATATTGATTTGGAAGAAATGATGAGAGCTGGTGTTCATTTTGGACATCAAGCTCGGAAATGGAATCCTAAGATGGCGCCTTATATCTTTGCGGAACGTAAGGGTATTCATGTAATAAATCTTGCCCAAACCGCTCGATTTTTATCGGAAGCTTGTGATTTAGTCGCAGATGCTGCGGGCCGGGGGAAACAATTCCTGATAGTAGGGACGAAATATCAAGCGACTGATTTAGTAGCATCAGCATCTTCGAGAGCGAGATGTCATTACGTCAATCGAAAGTGGCTTGGTGGTATGTTAACGAATTGGTCTACTACGGAAACTCGTCTCCAAAAATTTAAGGATTTGGAAGGAAAGGAAGGCGCCGGAATGCTCGATCAGCTTCCGAAAAAAGAAGCTGCGGATCTGAGAAGGGAATTAGATCAATTGGGGAAGTATCTAGGTGGTATCAAATATATGTCTACTCTACCCGATATCGTGATAATAATAGATCAGCGGGAAGAATCTACAGCTGCTAGAGAATGTATAAAGCTGGGTATCCCGACTATTACCTTGGTAGATACCGATTGCGATCCCGACATGACGGACATACCAATCCCTGCAAACGATGACGCTAGAGCTTCCATCAGATGGGTATTGAACAAATTAGCATCAGCAATCTGTGAGGGTCGCTATAGTTCCGCGGGAAATTCGTGATTTTTTATGGAATGAACCAACGAATCGGGATTCTATTACTACTTCCCGATCCGGAAATAGATTAAACTAGTAGTTGATCTCTCCACTACGTAAGTATTAGGAAAAATACAAGTTTTTGGGAGGTTCGGTGTTTCACATCCCGCAGTCAATTGGTATAAGGAGTAATATGCGTACCTTGAATTTTCTTAACATTTCGGAGAATTCATACGAAATTTCGGTTGTAGAAGTGGGTCAACATTTCTACTGGCAATTAGGTCATTTCCAGGTCCACGCACAAGTACTTATAACTTCTTGGGTTGTAATCGCCATATTGTTATGTCTAGCTACTTCAGCCACTCGCAAATTACAAACAATTCCGTCTGGAGGTCAAAATTTTGTTGAATACGTTCTAGAATTTATACGGGATCTAACAAGAACTCAAATAGGGGAGGAAGAATACCGACCCTGGGTCCCTTTCATCGGAACTATGTTCCTATTCATTTTCGTATCAAATTGGTCGGGTGCTCTCTTCCCTTGGAGAATATTCGAATTACCCCATGGAGAACTTGCAGCCCCCACGAACGATATCAATACCACAGTAGCTTTGGCTTTACCAACATCAGTTGCTTATTCTTATGCAGGTCCACGCAAAAGGGGTTTGAGTTATTTCGGTAAATATATCCGACCCACTCCAGTACTTTTACCGATCAATATTTTGGAAGATTTTACCAAACCTTCATCACTCAGTTTTCGACTCTCTGGGAATATATTAGCCGATGAATTGGTTGTTGCGGTTCCTATTTCATTAGTACCCCCGATCGTTCCCATACCCATGATGTTTTTGGGTTTATTCACGAGTGCTATTCAGGCTTTAATTCTCGCTACTCCAGCCGCGGCCTATATCGGGGAATCTATGGAGGGTCATCACTAACCAATCCGTGTGGTTCTTTTCTTCCGATTTCAGTTGATTCGTACGCCTACTCCCAAAAAAGGTGAATACACCAGGAAATTTTTTTTGTACAGGTTAAGTACCAAGGAGGAGTAGTAGGATATAATGGAATGGTAGAGGGTCCCGCTCAGGGGTTATTTTTTCACCGATTGGGGAGAAAACTCGTCAGAACATCTTGAGGAGCGACTTTTATAAGTAAGTCGTCATTCGAGTCTGTCGAGGATACGTGAAAATATTTCGATTCGCGGTGATACTATCACCTACCTGAAGAGACATTTCGAGTCACCAACTGCTTTAGAATTCCCCCGGGAATTCCTAGCAAGCAACGGGGAATCGATTTTCTGTTACCAATCTTTTCCCAGATCTAGTTAGAGGAGATTACCATGAACCCCTTGATTTCTGCTGCTTCTGTTATTGCTGCTGGATTAGCCGTAGGTCTAGCTCCGATTGGACCTGGTGTTGGTCAAGGGACCGCGGCAGGTCAGGCTGTTGAGGGTATTGCGCGACAACCGGAAGCGGAAGGTAAGATCCGAGGTACTTTATCACTTAGTCCAGCTTCCATGGAAGCTTTAACAATCTACGGGTTGGTCGTGGCGCTAGCACTTTTGTTCGCTAACCCATTCGTCTAGTGCGGGGAATCTGAAAAAACGTGTCGCATCCCCTTAATTAGGGAGAAAAAAGGAATCGGAGACAACTGACTTAATATTCTGTTGGGCAATTATTCCGTCGGGAAAATTGGCAGGACGGAAAAAAATCTACCGACTCTTTTACCCCCCCCAATAAAAAAACCCCGGCGGTTTTTGAGACGAGCGAATAGATCGAAATATTTATCCCGTAATTTTCATTCAAATCGGGAAGAATATTTCGATTTATTTGCGTCCATAACTCCTGGTGAGGAATAGTAATAGGTAGTGGTGGAGGGACTCGACCCTTCCCAAGATTTGGTAATTTATGATTCAGGAGAAGGAATTGCAGGAAGGATATGACAAATTTTTCTATTTCTTCAATCCATTGGCCCATCGCCGTAAGTTTCGGATTGAATACGAACATTTTGGAAACGAATTTAATCAATTTAGGTTTAGTCCTTGGTCTATTAGTTTACTTCGGGAAGGGAGTGTGTGCGAGTTGAACATTCGAATGAGTAACTGGACATATCTAGTAGTACTTGAGAAACGAGTACGTAATCCCGACGAATTACCTCTTGAAAACAATCTGGGGGAACAATAGCATTTCGGGAAGTCGGTGAAGAACATCTGCTTCACCGACGAGGGATGTCTGGGAAATGGTTAAAGCTAAACCGCTTGAAGTTCAAGCACCGTCGGGAGTTTCTTCATCCCACAATGTCCAGCTGGTCTATACGAAGGGCATGGTTAAAGATTCGTTCGATGTATAACGCTCACATCGATGCGAAAATAAATCTAATGAAATTAGATAGATCTTTTTCGGATGATTTTCCCCCATTCCAAGTGCTGAGTGAACAACCTATTAATAATCCCTGGTATCAAATCATTCGGGGAACAACTTCACTGGCGATCGAATTTTTTGTCGCCAAAAGAGTCTTCGACACTTTATTTATTTGCCAATACCTACTACACCATATATTGGATAGGAAGAGGAATAAATGGGTGGAGAAGACAGGCCCAAGGAATTGATGAATTGAATATCACGAGTCATTTCTGGGCGGGAAAGCCTAATGAATTGAAAAGTCCATGTTCGGTTTGGGAAGAGATTATGACGGCGTAGGAGGTACGGGTAATCCACTTTCATTAAGTAACTTATTGGGGAATCGCAAACCCACCATTCTACGGACTATTCGTGATGCGGAAGAAAGGTATGAAGAAGCGACTGATAAACTCAAACAAGCTCGAACTCGATTGCAGCAGGCAAAGGTTAAGGCGGATGAGATTAGAGTGAACGGATCGGCCAAGATGGAGAGGGAGAAACAGGACTTGATCGATGCTGCGGATGGAGATTCGAAACGATTGGAAGAGTCTAAAAATGCTACTATTCGTTTCGAGGAGCAGAGAGCGATTGAACAAGTTCGGCAGCAAGTTTCTCGACTTGCTTTGGAAAGAGCTTTGGAAACACTGAAGAATCGTTTGAATAACGAATTACACTTGCGGATGATTGATTACCATATTGGCCTACTAAGGGCCATGGAGAGCGAAACTAATTAGTTTTCATAGATTCTATTTTCCAAAAATCAATAAATTAGGGGCTAATGGTAAATATCCGACCCGACGAAATTAGCGGCATTATTCGTAAACAAATCGAACAATATGATAAGGGAGTGAGGATTGTTAATGTCGGAACAGTACTTCAGGTAGGTGATGGTATCGCACGTATTTATGGTCTGGATAAGGTCATGGCTGGTGAATTAGTAGAATTCGAAGATGGTACCGTAGGTATTGCCCTGAATCTGGAATCAGACAATGTCGGAGCTGTTCTAATGGGTGAAGGATTGACCACACAAGAGGGTAGTTCCGTCGAAGCAACCGGTAAAATTGCGCAAATACCGGTTAGTGATGCTTATTTGGGACGTGTTGTCAATGCCTTAGCACAACCGATTGACGGAAAAGGCCAAATTCCAGCTTCGGAGTCTAGATTGATTGAATCCCCAGCGCCTGGTATTATTTCGAGACAATCTGTATACGAACCTATGCAGACAGGGCTTATCGCTATCGATTCAATGATTCCTATCGGACGTGGTCAACGGGAATTAATTATTGGCGATAGACAGACCGGTAAAACCGCTGTAGCTATTGATACGATCCTGAATCAAAAAGGTCAGGATGTTGTGTGTGTTTATGTAGCTATCGGTCAGAAAGCTTCTTCCGTGGCTCAGGTAGTTAATACTTCCGAAGAACGTGGTGCGCTGGGATATACCATCGTTGTTGCAGAGACTGCGAACCCGCCGGCGACTTTGCAATATCTGGCTCCTTATACAGGCGCTGCATTAGCTGAATACTCCATGTATCGTAAACAACATACCCTTATTATTCACGACGATCTTTCCAAACAGGCGCAAGCCTATAGGCAGATGTCTCTTCTACTGAAAAGACCGCCAGGTCGAGAAGCTTATCCGGGAGATGTTTTCCATTCGCACCCCCGTCTCCTGGAACGAGCGGCTAAACTAAGCCCTGAATTGGGCGGGGGAAGTATGACTGCTTTGCCCATAGTCGAAACGCAGGCGGGAGATGTCTCCGCTTATATCCCAACCAATGTTATTTCCATCACCGATGGACAAATATTCCTATCCGCAGATTTATTCAATGCCGGGATTCGTCCCGCCATTAATGTAGGTATTTCCGTGTCTAGAGTTGGATCTGCGGCTCAAACAAAAGCAATGAAACAAGTTGCTGGTAAATTGAAATTGGAATTAGCTCAATTCGCAGAATTGGAAGCTTTCGCCCAATTTGCTTCCGATCTCGATAGAGCCACACAAAATCAATTGGCAAGGGGTCAGCGATTGCGCGAGTTGCTGAAACAATCTCAGTCAGCACCCCTTACCGTGGAGGAGCAAATAGCTACAATTTATACCGGGGTGAACGGTTACTTGGACGTACTTGAGATCGAACAAGTGAAAAAATTTCTGGTTCAATTGCGTGAATATATAGTGACTAATAAACCACAATTTGGAGAAATTGTACGTTCAACCAAAGTTTTTACGGAACGAGCGGAAGCTCTTTTGAGAGAAGCTATCAAAGAACATAGTGAACTCTTCTCCATTTCGGGAAAATAGATAACGACTCGGGACGGTGGATTTTAATAAGTAGGTTATAGTAATGGGGGGAGGGGGGGGTGGAGATAATACTTAACTAGGTATTTACCCCCTCCCCCCTCCCGACGGAATTCCATGCGAATTACGTCCAATAGGATTCGAACCTATACCGGAGGTTTAGAAAACCTCTGTCCTATCCCTTAGACAATGGACGCATGCTCATAAACCCTATTAGTTTATGGGGACGACTCTTTTGCCGTGGAAAGATTCCGCAACGCGGTGGGATATATGGCATCGAGCCAAGAGCAAAAGACTTCGAGAGCGGGTAGCGGGAATCGAACCCGCATCATTGGCTTGGAAGGCTAAGGGTTGTAGTCGGTGTCACACTCCCACGCTGTCGCTGTATTCGGTCAACACCTCTATTTCAAAACCGAACACGGGAATTTCTCCTCATTCGGCTCCTTTATGGAGTTATACTAACTAATAAATCCCGGTATAAATGATTTGGATCAATCAAAATAAGCCTATTCGTTTATCCTTCTTCAATAAAAAAAAAAATTGATTGCTCCAATTTTAGGTTCGGAATTACTTGTGAAGAAAGATCCGTAACATCTATGTCTGTTTATCCGAATTCTATTCCGGAGTGGGAGACGTATTGCCCCCGCCTTATTAGATGATCCCTCTGGAGGGGTAAAAGCTATCGGGTAGGGGATTGCTCCGTCCCGGCCATAAAACCTCCTCATTACTTCGTTCCTTATTTATATCGGCTCAATCTTTAGAAAAATATTCCTTCACCGAGATCGGTATCGAAATGCTTATGATTTTAGTAGACTAAAATCATTTTCGCGCGAACTTTTTGGCCTCGACTCCACTCAAAAACTTTAAGTGGGTGGGGATTCAGTCACGATGAAAGAGTCTATTTTTGATTCCTATTCATGGATCCCTAGCTAGTCGGAGGGGATGGGATTCAAACCCCCCCCCCCCCCCCGAGATATTTCGTTTTGGTTATCAATAATCCCCAGAAATGAAGCTTTTCTTATTGCATTAGGAGGAGAATCATTTCTCTCAATAGAAGATAAGGCTATTAGATTCGAATGAATTGGATTACCGAGACCCTCTAACTATTCGAATCTATGAAAACGAATCGCACTTTTACCACTAAACTATACCCGCCGTGATGGAATTATAACACGAAATAATTTCTACACCTATCAAGTTAGTATTTATCGATCCCAATCCCATCCACCGAAAAAAGAAATTATTTCGGAGATGGGAGGGGGGTCGGGACCCGGATTTTATTACAAATTGCCTCTACGAACAGCTAATGAAGCGATAACCGACGGACCCGATGCTACTATTAAAGCCAAAACAGTCAACTGCGCAGTAACTTCCAGATTCATTCCAGTTCAACCTCTCTCTCTCGCAAAAATAGATTCCGAAGTATTAAATACGAAGTGATTATCATTCACGAATATAATGGCATGGCATTGGAATGTGTGGCAGTGACGGAGAAAAATCGATACAATAGCAATGAGCCTATACGGATTCACATTCGATATATACTGATTCGTAAATTGGAGCCGATTATTGAAACAATTCCATCATTCATGTGTTTGTTTATTCCGGTAATAATGAGAGACGGGGGGAATTAGTGAACTCAATCCCGGGTGGTCAAATCGTCGTAATCCCTGTAATTGCTTCCGTAGCAGATTTGATAGCTCCAGGATCAGGCAAGGGATTGTACCACGGTGTATTTATTATACCGAAAGGGAATAGCCTGGCCAGTTTTTTGTACTGATATTGGCTAGACCCCCAGACGGTGGTTTTGGAGTCTATCCCGACGGTAGGAGGTGAAAGGGTAGGTCCACCATTTCCAACCAATGAATTCGATCAAGGAATCCCGCCCCACCTAATTAGTACAAATGAATTACTTGGTACGAACGAATGGAATTCCCACACTTACCCGAAAATATTTATTCCGTATCCAATCATTTATTACGTACCCCATATGGACTTTCGGCCACGAACCTGTTAGAGTTTATAGAGATTTCGGAGAGATGGCCGAGTGGACGAAAGCGGCGGATTGCTAATCCGTTGTACGAAATTATTGTACCGAGGGTTCGAATCCCTCTCTCTCCCTCCGAGGGATAATACGAATAGACTATAGACTATTAACTACTCCTTACGTCCGGGATTACGTCCCGGATCATTAGATAGGAATCCGAAAACGAATAGGGAGACAAAGAATATGACGACTGTATAGACAAAAAGCTTAAGAGTAAGCATGAAGTAATCTCCGGGATCGTTGCTGGAGGTGGAATAGAATGAACAAACGTTTTGACCAAAGCCTTTTCCTCCCGCCCGGGGTAGCAATTGTGAACGGATTGAACACCTCCCCGTTACCCATCCCAACCCGATTGGATGAGGGAGTAAAGAAAATGAATCGGATTCAATTCATCTTTCTTTTGCCGCACAAAATGTTTTGACACATTTTTTTGTTCGTCGACGTATTTTTTCGGAAGGTGCATAAGTAGTATGATCCGCTAACCGCAATGGGGATCGGAGGAAATGGAGGTAATGTATTTAAGATTAATTGATGACAAACCCCGATTACTTATTTCCGAAAACTCCCTTCCCATGACTAAAAAATATATACCGAATTGAAAAAAAGGACTGGTGACGAACATTTATCGAAAACTCACAGAAGCTTGCCAAACAAAAGCTAATAGAAAGAGAAATAGAGGTATTATCGGGAGTACGTCTACGATTGGATCAAAAATAGCATATGCTTCCGGCAATTTGGCGAAGACAAAATCACTGGGACAAAACGAATATTCTGGATATATATTGAACATAGCTTCGATCCTAGTCATATTTTTTATTGTTGCGAATTTTTCACATCACGAGAGTGAAATAGAAAACGGGAAAGACTTTGATAAGTGATGAAAAACTCCCCGCACAAACTAAACTCACTTTATAGTGTCCTTTCAATCCCGGGAGTAATGGAATGGAACCGATTCCCCCACGACTTAAATCCCTATGACTCCTCGTAATTATCGACGGGGTGATTCTACCACGATATAATTTCTCGGAAGCAATCTCCACCAGGGGGTGAGAAGGGATTGACGGGAGTAGTAACATCAGGATTTACTAAAACCGAATAGGTATGGGGCGTGGTCGAGTGGTAAGTCAGCAGGTTTTGGCCCTGTTATTCGGAGGTTCGAGTCCTTCCGTCCCAGATCATTTTTGGGAGATGAATGCGCCATAATTTCTATTTATGTTATGACAATAACATAAATATAGCAAGGGATCTCCATATGTTATAGAATGACGGAGGATATTACATATATACTGTTGAAATTCAGAAGAAGATTCCTACTCATGAAACTAGCTTATTGGATGTATGCCGGCCCAGCCCATATCGGAACACTTCGAGTCGCGAGTTCATTCAAAAATGTGCATGCTATTATGCACGCTCCTTTGGGAGATGATTATCTCAATGTAATGCGATCCATGCTTGAGAGAGAGAGAGACTTCACCCCAGTAACTGCTAGTATTGTGGATCGCCACGTATTAGCACGTGGATCTCAGGAGAAAGTCGTTGGTAACATAATTCGTAAAGATAGACAAGAACGTCCCGATCTGGTCGTCTTGACACCTACATGTACATCTAGTATTTTGCAGGAGGATCTGCAAAATTTCGTCGATAGAGCCTCTACCAGTTCCGACTCCGATGTGATTCTTGCGGATGTTAATCATTACAGGGTTAATGAACTCCAAGCGGCTGATAGAGCTTTGGAACAAATAGTGCGGTACTACCTAGAGAAAGCCAGGAAACGGGGTGGTTTGAATCTATCCATGACGGAAAAACCCTCCGCAAACATAATCGGTATTTTTACGCTGGGTTTTCACAATCAGCATGATTGCCGTGAATTGAGACGTTTGTTAAAAGATCTAGATATTGAAGTGAATCAAGTAATCCCTGAGGGGGGTTCTGTAGAAAAGCTTGAGAATCTACCAAGGGCTTGGTTCAATTTAGTACCCTATCGAGAAGTTGGATTGATGACGGCGGTCTATCTGGAAAAAGAATTCGGAATTCCTTACATATCTACAACCCCTACCGGAGTGGTGGATATAGCGAATTGCATAAGACAGATAGAAGCTTTGATTAATGTATGGACTTCCATCCTGGTGGGGGAGGAAAGAGATTACGAGCTTTATATCGATCAACAAACAAGATTTGTTTCTCAAGCTGCGTGGTTTTCAAGATCGATCGATTGTCAGAATTTGACGGGAAAAAAAGCGGTTGTTTCCGGCGATGCGACTCACGCTGCTTCTATTACGAAAATACTTGCACGTGAAATGGGAATCCGTGTAAGTTGTACAGGTACTTACTGCAAACACGACGCGGAATGGTTTAGGGAACAAGTCCAAGGCTTTTGCGAAGAAATACTCGTTACGGATGATCACACCGAGGTGGGGGATATGATCGCTCGTGTAGAACCATCTGCTATTTTCGGTACCCAAATGGAACGACATATTGGTAAACGTCTCGATATTCCTTGTGGAGTTATTTCTTCACCAGTTCACATTCAAAATCTTCCTCTAGGTTATCGACCTTTTCCGGGTTATGAAGGGACCAATCAAATAGCGGATCTAGTTCATAATCCATTCACCCTAGGGATGGAAGATCATCTGCTGGAGATTTTTGGTGGTCATGACACCAAAGAGGTAGTGACTAAATCATTATCGACGAATACTGATTTTGCGTGGAATTTAGAGAGTCAACAGGAATTGAGTGAAATACCTGGGTTTGTTAGGGGTAAGATAAAAAGAAATACCGAAAAATTTGCCCGGCAAAATGGGATCACGACTATTACAGTGGAGGTTATGTACGCAGCTAAGGAGGCATTAAGTGCTTGAGATATGAATAAAAAAATATATGGAAGCGGTGACTTTGAATCGGAATCGTCTCATAACGCATGAGTATTTGAATCTTGATATGAATACTCGAATATCACTCCGTCGTGGGGAAGGGATCGGGAAGGGGCGAGTACCCCCCCCCCTTCTCCCAGAAAGGAGAAAACCATTCGATACTTATGATTCCTAAAATGAAATGAAAAAAGATCACCCACCATATTATTCAATTTATGCTATTTACAATCCAATTATTCAAAATTGTTCGGGATATAGTAATTCTCAAAAAAATCGGGTAATTCGGAAAGATCGATTGAAGATCTCTCCCATCCCATTATTTTATGTTGAATTCTTCGATCGTATGGGGGTTTTTAACCCCCATTAGAACTGGAAGACTAGTGTGATGGAATAATCAACGAATTGACAATGGCGAAGCTTTTGTATATAATTGTTTCGAAATCCCCAGCGTCGGTAACGGCATATTTATCATTCCCTACCAATTTTTTAGATTGGACGAAATTCTGATACTGATCCGACAATATCATAAATTGATTCAAATCGATTCGGAACCGAGTGGTTTTTTTCGTAGTGATTTGCCGGCACCACTACGTACTACCAGCGGGTAATGAACCCGTTCGAATCAACTCTCTCGGCGTCTTTATAAAATATATATGGGTTGCTAACTCAATGGTAGAGTACTCGGCTTTTAAGTGCGATTTGGTATTTCGAACATTTAGATGAAATGAAATAAATCATCCATACCGTTGGCAAGGTTTGTAAGACTACGACCGATTTGGGAGGGAAACCTAACAGAAAAAAAAGCATGTCGTTTTTTTTTATCGTAGAATCGGGAATGCAGATATTTTTATATTCCTAATTCTTGGAAAAAAACAAGAAATAATCTTGAGTCGAGTGAGTTAATGGATAAAGCTAAATTGCTTGAATCGTCGGTAGAAGAAGAACGAGCTTCTTTTTTTCCGATCTAAACTCTCTTAAACAGTTGTTAAAAGCTTTTTAATAGCCAATGCATAAGAGACTGATTCCTACGTAATGATTCCTGCGGATAGTTGAGTAGGTTTTCCCACCGAAATAGAATCCCAAGTACTTAAAAATGTTTACGTAAATCACCAGTGCGCCGACTAAAATAGGGTATAGATTTGTATGCACCCTCTAAGTCGGGAGAGTGATCGGACCCAGTTTTTTGGGGGGGGAGGAACCCACCCCCAGATCCTGGACAGATCGCATCATGTATTCGTTATTTCATAACCCCACAAGAATACCTCAATTCGATATGTAAACCACAGTGGCTCACATGCAGAAGCTAGAAAGCATTAGGGATAATATCTCACGCCGTAAATTCCTGTATCCAATTCCTTTCCAGGAAGATGTTCACACAATTGCATATAATCGTTTCGTAGATGGATCAAGTCTCCGGAGAGATGATATGTCTGGGTCGATGAATAACTTCTTTGCGATGAAACGCGCTACGAGAGAAATCCGTGGAAATGTTTCTTCCCCCATCTATGCCAATGAAATGGATCCAGATACCGGATATAATTCCGCCGGGGATACGGTCTCGAAAAAGATTCGCGAAGCTTTCGCAATTATTTTTGATACGTTATTCCCGATTCATTCAAAGGGATTAGAGCCTTTACTGGGAAAAAGAAACGATTGGAATAGTTCCCTGTCGATTCAGTCCGTATTCCCATTCATGGAAGACAATTCGTTGCACCCCAATGGTTTAAGTTTGCTGGATATCGCGACACCTCATTACATCCACCCGGAAATTCTTGTTCGAATTTTTCGTAGACAGGCTCGAGATGTTCCGTTTCTACATGCGTTACGACTTCTTCTGCATGGAAGCAATATAATTATGGCCCCGGATTCTATTATTTCCCTGTCGATAAAAGAAAAGAAGTTATCTGTTTTTTTTTGGAATTTCATGGCCAAGGAATTCGAGTCTTTTTTAAACGATTCTCGGAACCATTTCTACAAATTTCGTTCAATTCCGTATTTGTGTCTACTCGATCAGAATCAATCTGTTCGTAAACTCCAGCACGTGTCGGATCCGGACATTTTTGTTGGGAAAAAAATCGTCGTAAGGAATGTATCAATCAATTATGTCAGGTTTCGAAACGATTCATTCGTCACTACCGATGGGACTAATTGGTTTACGAAGAGATGGAAATATCTATTCCTTCGTCTTTGGCATAGATATCTCCACCTCAATCTCCGACCGCGCAGGATAAGCCTCAAAAAATTACTCGGAAATTCGTTCCCTTTTTTGGGTTATGATCTCGGTAACGGAATCGCGAGAATTATTGTCCAAGTAAAATTCGTCAATTATTTCACCATCACGAATTTATCTATGAGACGATTCTCTGGTACCATTCCAATATCACGGTCGATTAAATCACTAGCTAAAGAAAATTATTGCGATACCTCCGGACATCCGATCTGTAAATTATCTTGGACCGTTTTGTCGGATGATGAAATCTCCAAACGATTCCACAATATCTCCAAGAGTATTTGTCGCTACTACAACGGATGCTGCAACAAGAAAGGGTTATACCAGATACAATACATTCTTCGATTCCCTCGTGCAAAAACGTTAGCTTGCAAACACAAAGGCACGATACGTAGTGTCTGGAAAAGATATGGTTCGAACTTGTTCACGTATTCCATTCCCTCGAAAGAAGTGGATTCTCTTGCGTCTAATTTTTGGCGCAGATACCCCGACGGGTCTAAATTTTGGTATTTTGACATAATCGAGATGAATCGTCTGGCTATTTCACTGCATAAGACAAGGACGAAAAGGATTGCCAAGCATTTGTGGGGTAGATGCAGACAATACATGAAGAAAGCCGTATGCGATGAAAATCGCAAGTACGGTTTGGGAAGAGATGTTTGAACCCGTAATCCCGGGACCTATTCATCCACTTCATCCGACGAGTTCCGGGTTCAAGCCCCGGGCAACCCAAAGCACGGGAGAGTTTTTCTCCCGAGTTTTTTACTCATCCCGAAACAATACCGGTTGACACGACAACATCATCTGTGTAATACTATAAATCAACAAGTTTATACGCTTGGGAAGCTAATTATTAATTCAAAAACCAAGTTCTACCACGACCGCAACTTTAGAAAGACGCGAAAGCGCAAGCCCTTGGGGTCGCTTCTGCGACTGGGTGACCAGCACCGAAAATCGTTTATACATTGGATGGTTTGGCGTGTTGATGATTCCCACCCTATTAACAGCAACTTCTGTATTCATTATTGCTTTCATCGCAGCTCCTCCGGTAGATATCGATGGTATCCGCGAACCTGTTTCGGGTTCTCTCCTTTACGGAAACAATATAATCTCCGGCGCTATAATCCCAACATCCGCAGCTATCGGCTTACATTTCCACCCTATCTGGGAAGCATCTTCCGTTGATGAATGGTTATACAATGGTGGTCCCTACGAGCTTATAGTTCTTCATTTCCTACTTGGTGTAGCTTGCTACATGGGTCGTGAATGGGAACTTAGTTTTCGTTTAGGTATGCGTCCTTGGATTGCTGTCGCATATTCAGCACCTGTTGCTGCAGCTACTGCTGTTTTCTTGATCTACCCAATAGGTCAAGGAAGCTTTTCCGATGGTATGCCTCCAGGCATTTCCGGTACTTTCAATTCCATGATCGTATTCCAAGCCGAACACAATATCCTTATGCATCCTTTCCACATGCTGGGTGTAGCTGGCGTATTCGGCGGCTCTCTATTCAGTGCTATGCATGGTTCCTTGGTAACTTCTAGTTTAATCCGAGAAACTACCGAAAATGAATCTGCTAACGCCGGTTACAAATTCGGTCAAGAGGAAGAAACTTATAACATCGTAGCTGCTCACGGTTACTTTGGCAGATTGATTTTCCAATACGCAAGTTTCAACAACTCCCGTTCCTTACACTTCTTCCTAGCTGCTTGGCCTGTAGTAGGCATTTGGTTCACAGCTTTAGGAATCAGCACCATGGCTTTCAATCTGAATGGTTTTAATTCCAATCAATCTGTAGTTGATAGTCAAGGTCGTGTAATCAACACTTGGGCGGATATTATAAACCGCGCTAACCTTGGTATGGAAGTTATGCACGAACGTAATGCCCATAACTTCCCCTTGGACTTAGCCGCTGTCGAAGCTCCTTCCGCAAAAGCTTAAACGGCTCCGGGTCCTCGATCAATAAAAACTAGGTTACTAGTAGTTCGATCATATGCTCGGACACATAAAATGATCGGGTGGGGGACGGAATCGGAACAGACTGAAGAAGACCTTCGGGACTCTAAATCCCGAAGGTCTTCAGCTACTTCACGAGTTGGTAGATATTTTCGACTGCAGGCGAGGGGGGGCGGACGTAGCCAAGTGGATTAAGGCGGTCGATTGTGGATCCTCAATGCGCGGGTTCAATTCCCGTCGTTCGCCCATGTCAAAAAGAAGGAAAAAAAAGGGACTAGCCTTTTTAGTTTACGGAAAAAAAAGGCCTTTCATACATGTGACAACTCATTGATCCGTAGTCATTTATTCGTTGGAATTGTGCTTCTACGGCGCAGCGGCTAGGATATCGGTACCGACGGAGTATCGACGGAGCCCGCCGTTGCTCCACCTGTGGTACTTCCGGATCGATTTGATCATAAAGGGTACCGATCCAGCTTTGAATTCGTGACTTTTTCCCATTCCTACGTCGTTGTTAGGAATATCATAAGCTCTTTAGGTGCAAGGATTTATTCATCGTCTCAACCACAAAAAGCTTTAGCAGCTGGAACATAACTAATCACAACCTACTCCGGTTGACGTATGCCCCTCTCTATGTCATTATGATAGGGATGGTGATGAATTTCCGAGTAAAGAGTCGAGGGTAAAGAGGTTTTATACTTCCTGTTACGGGTGCAATGAATGAACGTGTGGGGGGGGGGAGAGCGCGGGGATAGATAAAATTATTCATTAGTATCAGTAGAGTCCTCCTGTAACTGTTGTAAGAAAACGGAACAAAAATCACCGGAAAAAAAATCTTTATATGGGGCACTGGGCGGGATCACAAAGATCCAGAATTTAGTAAATTCGCGAACGATATGGAGTTCAATCGGATTATTGACCGCGATATTTTCCGGGAAAAATTTAAAAAAGTCACTCAATTTCCGTATCATTATCTCATTACTTCCATTCGATTTGCTTGATTTGGGGAGAAATTCTAATCTCGTATCGAATGGTTCGGTCCTATTGATATCATCCCTTCTCGTATATCGTCTCAGTGGTTTTAATTTTGCCGGTGGGAAACATTCCCGCGCGGCAATGATTCATAGTGTCAATAAAAGGGGCGCGTATATAGCAAATTATCACACGGAATACGAAAACCATTCACGCGATTCTTCCATGCCCGGAAGGAGTCGTAATTCATCCACCCCCCAACGGACGATTTATAATCCAGACTCTAATCCATGGGGGAATGCACTTCTCGATGAAATCAATTACCACCGCGAAGTCTTTCGGGACTCCATATACAAACTCAAGGTTTTATCGAACGTTGAGGGTTTCGACAAATTCATAAATCTTTACAAATCTCGTGGTTACCGGGAAATCTGTGATGAAATATCAAGATCCTACTCGGATTTATCTATTTGCAATTGTCCGGAAACGAATCCGGATAAAAACATAGAAATTTTCGATTCATTTCGTAATACGGTTTCTCGCTCGGAATTATTACTTGAGACCAAAAACCCGTCGGAACCAGGAAGTTTCCAATCGAAAAAGGGATTGTTAAATATTACTAATTATTATTCCTCGCATCCATTGCTTGAGAAAGGAGTGAGGCCCGACTCGCTTTGGTGGGAGGAAGAAATACTTCGTAACCTCCACAATTGGTGTGAATCCGACGAAAAAATTGCCGGGGCTCTATCTCTCCTAAAAGATGGGGGAGATGCTTACCTCCGAGATTCCGGCGAATTATCCATCTGGCAGTTGCTTCGGAATAATCTCCCGAATCCGGAAGGTGGAAGTTACGACTTCGAAAGGGATGTCGCAAAAAATACATCGAATGAAATTCAATCACTCAATGATTCGAATGATTTGCTGCTAGTTTATATTATGCGGAATCTTTTGTCGAATCTTGTATATATGGTTTCGAAGCATATTTCACTCCGACTCGATGAATCTGACTGGATACGAACTCTTTCGGACAAAAGATTCGTAGACGGTACCAATCACGTGACTGAGGATGTCGTGAATAATGTAAAAAATCACGGATTCATCGATTCTGCCTATTCGCTGGGAAAGATATCCTATCACAGTCACAGAATGGACCCCCTCTTCTTGGAGTGGGTGGGTGAAAGAAAGAGAAGTGGTATTGCGACTTCGTCTCCAATCAACCGGGATATTCCTTCTCACGCTACGGAACAGGGGAAGGAACCTACTTCGTTCCCGAAATATTATAAGTTCATGGGAGGGAGGGGTATTCACAAGATACTACACAAATTATTTCCGAAGCGGAAAAATAACGAGGATTTAAATTTGATAAAACCTATTCGCTACGCTCTTCTCGATATATTATCCATGGATGAGACCGAGATGGATTTCTATCCCACCGGAAAAACTCCCAAAGGGTTTGGGGACGAAAAGTCGGATGAAAGCCTTTGTCCCGTACGTCCCATACCATCAGATAGTACTAGATTCATTCAGTTGCGGGAGATATATCAAAACCTTCGAAATATTTACCATTCCGCTACGTCGAATCCTGCATCTGGAGTTTTTCGTGGGGGGGGGATGGATGGGAGGGAGGAGAATGACATTCCTTTCGAAAAACTGAGCGCATCCCCGGAATTATTTCATTCGTCCCTTCCAACTCCCAGCAGAAGCCGGGAGAGATATATACCGATAAGCTTTATCGATCTGGTAAAAAATTTGCGAGGAATAATTAGTGACCCGATTCTAACGACAAATGAACCAGATACGGCTTCTACCACCAAGTCCTGTAGCGAGGGGACAAGGAAAGAAATATCTGTTGATCGAGCTTTTCATGCGGCAGAGACACCTGATACGACTGGAACGAAACAACTGCATCCATCACCTTTCTTGAGGGAAATGAAAGCCGGTACGCGGTTTGTGGGGTCTGAAACTTCATCACTTGATTCATACGACTTCGTTGGGAACGATTTCATTAAGAGTTTTAATTTCCGGGATTTGTCGGCAAAATTATATCGGTTACACGAATCACCTCTTTATATGGATATGGCGAGGAATCCAAACCGTGCAGAATATATAATAAATGGTTATTGCATGGCGTGGAAAACCCTTTTGGGGTCGAATCGTTTCCCCCATTCCCGGAATAATTGGTGTGGTAAAACGATTCCACAAATTCGTGATTCCATTTATGACGAAAAGCTGTCTCTCTCGGGAACAAAATACCGAGAGGATTTATTCCCTGTCCGCAATAGTGTAATGAAATCGTGTAAAGGATTTCAAACTGATTTTGGGAAATTCGATCGGGATTTCATCAGTATCGATGCTTTTCGTGCTTATGGCAAATTTGATTCGTCGCAAGAATCCGAAGAATTTCTTGATGTAGATCCGATAGCAACAAAAGTTGATTCTAGCAACTCTGTCACTAATTCGTTCGTTTCCGATGGGGGGAATGATTTTCCTAGCCAATTCTTCGGTCACATTGCAATCCCGGATCGTTACGACGAATCGCTCGATATTGTGAAAATTGATCACGAAAAAATGCTTCGGATTTATTTTTACGAGGCAAATGCATCAGACTTCATAGATTTTTCGCGTAGTCCCCCATCTCGATACAGAGGATGGTTTATCCCTCGTTCGAGAAGAAGGGGTGGGAGAAACCGTGATTTAATATATCTACAACTATTAAAAGGTACTGATGCATGCGATGATTCATCCCCCTCGACCAATGACGTAAATTTGTTCTTTGGGGACGGTAGTAATTCAATCATTCGAGCATATTTTTATGAGACTTTTCCCCCCGAATCTTCGAGGAAAAAAGGTAGTAGCGAAAGATTTTCATTTACCCGCAATCGCGATGTATACAAAATTTTGCTCGATGGACCAAAATCGTTTCCATTCCTTACAGAGAGAGATGAATCTCTCTTCTCGGGAACTTCGATCCAGAAGAATCGGCATGATTTTTTTGTGGGCGTGAATCCATTGGATTTGGCGAAATACGTTGGGGTTAATAACCTGTCAGAACCAGATAAATATATTTCACGAATTACAGATTCACGAGATATTGATCACCCCGGACTCTTTCTTCTCCAATCAATTAACCCATTACTTATTCCCCGCAATGATTCCGAGAAGTATCCGGAGTATTTTGCGAAAAGCAAAGTCTCCAGTAATGAAAAGGTGGATCTCGATTCTTTACGCGGGGGGGGAAATCCACTCCGTTCTAATCTGGCAGAATCAACCCAACAGATTCGGTTGTCGAATTCTTCGAATAAATCGATTTCGTGCCACAAACTATGGTTTTTCACCCTGGAGTGGTGGGAGTATATACTCTCTTCGGTAGTGGAAATATTGGATAATCAGCTCTTCGTTCTGGGCGATCGATTCGAATCTCTTGCAGTATTGGTATTTAGAAGGAAGGTTTCGGGTCGTTCCCGGGGAAGTGGACGAATAGATATGATGGATTCGGAATCGGACTGGGTCTTAAGCCTATTAAAAGAGATTGAGTATCCACGTAGGAAACGAATCTCTAGATTTTCGTGCTCACAACCACATCCAATAGATGCTAGAACTATCCTGCACCTAATTCTTTTGAGTTTTTTCGTTCTCCCCCACCTAATCCGTCAAAACTACCTATCTATTGCAATAGGTTCAGACTATTTGTACTTGTGGAATTATTTCGATTTCATTCAAAACCTGTTGGATACTTCACTAGGTATCTATTTCAACGAATTGATACACCGCAACCGGGTACAATTAGTTGAGACAGGCAACTTTCTAATTTATGTTCTCAGGGGTTTTATACACCGTATAAAGCATTTCGAGTTCTATTTATTGACGGAAGGAAGGATGAGGAATTGGTTAGTAAATCATAAAAGTTCAGATCTTCCCAGAAGGGGACGTTATTTATTGGTTCAATCCCTAGTAGCAAAGGCACGAGTAGCCGAATATGACTCTGAAATAACTTCCCGCACCAGCTCGTCAACTTCTTTTTCCTGTTGCCGAATCACCCAGCAACAAGGACTTTTTTATCTGCAACATCTGGCTCGTATTTGTCGAGAGGATATGACGAACCGCCCGAACTATCCCTCTCATTCAGCCGAGAGATGGGTTTCTTCCGTCTTTTGGCAAGAAATAACGTCTTCACAAAAACGAATACTCGGACGAGGGGGGGCGAGTCGGAATTTCCGCAAAGTTCCAGCTACACTTAATTTTGGATCATCCCCCCCGAAAGGAATTCTGTTGATAGGTCCGATCGAGACCGGACGGTCATATTTGGTAAAAAACTTTTCGACAGACTCTTACGTTCCTTTACTGCAAATTTCTGTGAATAAACTTCTATATAATAAACCTGATGTAATAACAGAAAATTGGATGAACATCTTGATAGAGAGTTTGCGTAGACTGAATCCCCTACTTGAACTGGCGAAAAAAATGTCGCCCTGCCTTATATGGGTTCGGAATATACATCAGTTGAATATAAATCATTCAACTCAAAACGTTGAATCTGATCCAACATTCTTGCTGGGTATTCTACCCAAATATTTCCGAGACACCTATCGAGACGGAAATGACGTAATCGTAATTGGTTCCACAAATATTCCCGAAAAGGTAGATCCCGCCCTAATTTCCCCCAATCGATTGGATAGAGTAATCAATGTTCGAATACCTAATATGTCACAGAGACGGAAGCGATTTCCCATTCTTTTGCGTAGCAAAAAATTTCCATCGAAGAGGAATGTAGCGCATTTTGATGAGTTCGGGTATAGGACCATGGGGTATAATATGCGAGATTTGTCAGCACTTGCTAATGAAGTTTTACTAATAAGTCTCGCGCAGGGGGAATCAACCATCTATATTGATACACTGGGATTAGCTCTTTGCAAACAAATTTCTGGTTCCACCCACACGGATAAGAGATTGGCATTGAATCGAATATACAAAACACTTCTGTATGAGGTGGGTAAAGTCATCACGCGAGATATTTTCGTGAAAAATTCCGTGGCGGATCCTTCGGGTATTGGTAATTTCCTATGGAGAAGGAGGTTCTACCATCTATCCAAAAGCTATTCGGAAGCCTACATCCACGAATCATCCATCAGGGAATTCACAATTTCTAGTCATATTTCAGGCTGCTTGGCCGGAGCCGCCGCCCGGGATTCCTTTTTTTTTGGGAGGGAGAGACGGGATAATTCGATCCCTCTTAATGTTTCGGTTGGGAATGAGTCCCATTCGGCTTTTAGTCTCTTCGAGAGTTTATTGACAGAGTTTCCGTGGTTAGAATTCTGTTCGAAGGAATCTGCCCGTTGTGGAGAACGAGTCATTCCACGAAAAAACTACCCAAATCTTGTGCAAGGCAGTAGTTCACCCACATCAAAGAATATTTTCACGTATGAACATGAACGGGATGATTCGGGGTACGCGTCATCTATATCTCATCGGACAAATAATGTCGATGCGAGGCAACTGTCTGGATTAAAAAATGATACGTATTGGTCCCCCATGAATTGGCGTTTCAGTTTCCTACGTAGTCACTTGTTTGATTGGATCAAAAGACCGAACGAATTAGAGTTGCAGTCTGGTTCGGGACTTTCAGTAAATGGGGAAAATACCCCAGCTGCTTCACGTAGAAGGTTTGATTCCGGTCAATCGGTAGGTGAAAGAGGCGAACAACGTATTTATGGGAGAATTTTACCCGGAATAAGGCGAAGAAATGTGCAGGAATTGGAATCTCAATTTAAGCATATTTTGTTGGAAGAGCAATTCGAGATATTGGGTTTTTCGAAATTGTCTACGCAATACCGGGCAGAGTATCAATCCTCTCCTAGACCTAGATTATACGTAGGGAAACGAATTCTTTGGGACCCAACATTCTCAGTTTCTAAACCTCGTCATTTCGTCTTTTCATACCGGGAATTTTTTACAGATGAAGAGATGTTGAGAAGGCTTTACGTCACTTACGGAGCGAAGAGGGAGAGATCACGTTCGCGTCAAAGAATGAAACGATTTTTTCTCGGTCGTGGATATAACAAGGATCTAGTCACCAAATTATCCATTCGTTGGTGGAATCAATTGCCTACCGATCGAGAACTAAATGTTAATGCTTTGAAGCGTATTGAACAAATTGGTGTTCAATTGAAACGTCCACAGATATTTACTCCGGTCTATTTGTATCAACGTTGGTTAATCGAAAATTCACCGGAAAAATTTGCTCGTTTCGATGTCTTCTCCCACCGCCTGAGATGGCTCAGAATCAATGATTCATTATTCGATGATGCTTTCGTCCACGAAACTCTCTTGGAAAGTTATCGATATCTACTTAAATTCTTTCTATCCAACAAGATTTTGTTGGACCAAATGATAAAAATATTGTTAGGAAATGGATGGTTTTTTCGAAACGAGCTGGGACTCATTCCCCACGAGACGGAATGAGATTCATATCCTTATCCGCGTCGTTGAGAAGCGATTGCCTCCCCCCAATGGGATCATGCCTCGAATCAATTTCGGGAATTAGCAACAAAAGATTAAGGTCCGGAAGTCTCCGGAAAGAAATGAATAAATTTATGGGTAGGGATCTCGTACGTTCTCGACGATCCGACATATGAGAGTAAAGGGCTTGTGAACGGATTGGAACGATGTCTATTACTCCCATTCAATGAATTCATTAAAAGAATTCATTCAATGGATCGGGATTGACGGGGTTCGAACCCGCAACTTCCGTCTTGACAGGGCGGTACTCTAACCACTTGAACTACAATCCCATCAACATCGCTTGGAGTTTATTCGCTAAGTGGTAATATTCCCAATACAACCGAAACCAAATGTATGTTTTATCGAGGATGGGGGCGGGATCAGAATCGGATCTAGACCTGGTAGGATCCGAACTGGGTCGAGCTGGATTTGAACCAGCGTAGGCATCGCCAGCGGATTTACAATCCGTCCCCATTAACCACTCGAGCATCGACCCAAATAGAAGGAGGTTTCCCCCCCCACCCCCGAGAAAAGGAGTCCCATTGGCAACAAATACCCCCAGGGGAGTTCGAATCCCCGTCGCCTCCTTGAAAGGGAGGTGTCCTAGGCCACTAGACGATGGGGGCTTCATGCATATATTCAATGTTACTCATTATACGAATTACTGTCAATAGCCCTACCCCCCCCCCCTCCCCCCCGCTATTCTATTAAAATATCCGAATCGGAATTACTAACCGAATCGCGAGGGGGTCATAATATTGATAGGGATTAAATCCCTGAGGGACATAGCATAGTCTCGGTGAATGAATATATCGATCGAAGTAGCTGGGGATTATTTCGTTCCGGTCGAAGTATCGAAATGAATGTAACAGGGAATGAGATTCGTCCAATACTTATTCGAGCATATTCAATCCACTCGAGCGAGTCAGAGGCAATTATTACTATATTATTTATTACTATATTATTTACTATATTATGAGTATTCTCGTCCACAAAGTTTCCAAATCATTACACGGAAAATACTTAATCATGTTAGTTTTTACGTACCGAATCTCGCTTTAGTAGCTCTTTTAGGTCCTTCTTCGGGTTCAGATAAATCCACGGATTATAGCCGGTCTAGAGAGTTGCGAGCGTGGCGGCATATGGTTACATGGATATTACCGATGTTTTTACACAATACATAAATATGGGTTTTGTTTTTCAGCAGTCTTCTCTTTTTAAGCATATGACTGTGTACAAAATGTATCGTTCGGGCTCCGGTTACGGGGATTTCCGCACCATATAATAACGAAGAAAGTGAAGGATTTGTTGAATTGTCTCCGGATTTCGGATATTCGTTCCGAGTATCCGGCACAGTTTTCGGGGGGGACATAAACAACGCGTCGCTACCGCTAGAAGTCTTGCGATTCGACCCGATTTCCTTCTGCTGGATGAGCCATTCGGAGCATTAGATGGAGAATTACTAATAAATCTTAATAAATGGTTGAAACGTCATCTGCGGGATAATAATATAACAACGATAACGGTTACTCACGATCAGAGAGAAGCGATTTCAATGGCTAATGAAATATTCATTTCCGGGAGGGGGTCGCCTCCTACAAAAGGGAAGACCCGAAAACATTTATGATCAACCGATCGATTATTTCGTCGGCAATTTACTGGGCCTATTCATAGAGATCCCGAAAGTGAATCGATCGGTTGATAACCCCCAATCGCTTCCGAAAAATTTGATGGAATTAGTTCCTGATCCTGATCGGGTGTGGGCCAAAGCCCTAGCTAATCGATCGGGAGACAAGTCTCAATCCTTTTCGCGATTACGACCATACGAATTCCGCGTAGAATTTAGCTAATAATGAGCACGTGCTCCAGTGGCCATAATAAACCACTCCGGTTACTTTTGTGCTGCTATCAGAGATTTTGCCCACGAGCCTGCAGACCGTGCTTAGAAATGATTTGGCCTGTTCGCATCGGGGATAAGTCCCATTCCTGATTTGTAAGCCAGACGTAGCTGCATTTCATCCATTCGCCCCGACGTGTTGTTTCGTGTTGTATACGACCCCGGCAATCCATTCCATACAAGGATGGATAAGGCGCTTCCACGCCCTCGTTGTCGAGGAAGGGAAAAGAGCTCAGTGAGTCCTTTGGAGCAGATTCTGATTGATCTAGTCCGAGGAAAAAAGATTGGCTGAATATAATTTACGAAATCGTCGATCTTGGTAGGAACTAGAACTGAATGAGAATCAGGAAGTTGACAAATTACCTATAATCCGAACAAAATGTGTCTAGGCCTGTCGTTTCACGCCTGATGGGTGGCCCTTTTAACTCAGTGGTAGAGTAACGCCATGGTAAGGCGTAAGTCATCGGTTCAAATCTGATAAAGGGCTTACGACCCAGGATTCGATAGGAGAGAAGTGAAGGATGAAGCAGATGATGAACAACGTATCGGACTATTCGGATCGATTCGACTGTATCTGTATTCCCCCCCCCAAAAAAAAAGTTTGCGTTATTTCACTAGGGTAATGACGGTACTGACGGTACTGAAGCAATTGGGATATTATCACTTGAACGGGTGGTGGAAGAGGATGAATAGCAATAAGTACTTGTTTAGTCGACTCGAATTATCATCTCGTATGTGAATCGACTATTATAATATTGTGATTCAACCTCGCGATGAAATTCCTGTGCCAACTATTTTTGTACTGGGTACATCTCCACGGGCAATGAGAGGGGGGAAGGACATATCCCAACTCTCGATCGAATTCCCCACCCCAATTGATTTTTTGGGGGGGGTAGGGGGATTAACAAATGATCGAATAGCTTTTCTAACTTTCAACTTATCGTTTGTCGTGGTAGAATCAGTTAGTTCACCCGATGCGAAAAAGGATCCAGCTCCTGTTACAGAGCATGAAAACAATTTTTGGTTAACACTTCTCGTATTGGATGCGATCGATCGGTAGAAGCTGACGCGGAGATTGAGTCCACCGGCAGTGGGTAGGAGTTGGCGGTGGAAAATGGGCGAGTCCTTCCCGGAATGATTCGGGACAAACCCCCATCGACGAATGGACTTCGATTGGTTGGGACATAGACGGAGATGAAAGTAATAAAGAGAGAAGAGAAGTTTACCTACTCATAGAGACTTGAAAACGTACAAGCCCTTCCTGGCCCTTTCCACCGACTCAGGGAGCAAACCCTCCATCTACCCCCACCCGGTATCGAATATCACCCCAATAAGCAAGAATTTAGGTTACTGGGATGGTTGGGGGGGGGGAGGTAGAGTTCCAAATCGACTTGAACTCGATCCCGTACAACTAAACCATCTGTTTAACCATATGTTATATCGGTGATGCTTTTCAAGCCGTTTTTTCGGGAGGAAATAACCGCTGGAACGGCATATGAAACCGAGTCGTCTTCGAGGTGCTTAGAAATGGTCGGAATGTTCTGGTAGGAGAATTACTACGACCATAGCCATTGGAAAGTCTTCCAAAGAACCGAAAGGTTTATTCGATAGCATGGATGACTGGCTAAGAAGAGATCGTTTCGTATTCGTAGGTTGGTCCGGCCTATTGCTTTTCCCGTGCGCTTATTTCGCCCTGGGCGGGTGGTTCACAGGTACAACCTTCGTGACTTCGTGGTATACTCACGGATTAGCTAGTTCTTATTTAGAAGGCTGTAACTCCCTAACCGCTGCTGTTTCCACCCCAGCCAATAGCTTGGCTCATTCACTGCTACTTTTATGGGGTCCCGAAGCACAGGGGGATTTCACTCGTTGGTGTCAGCTAGGTGGTTTATGGACTTTCGTGGCCCTTCACGGGGCTTTTGGCTTAATCGGTTTCATGCCACGCCAATTTGAACTTGCTAGATCCGTCCAATTACGTCCCTACAATGCAATCGCATTTTCGGGTCCAATTGCTGTTTTTGTTTCTGTATTCCCAATCCATCCCCTAGGCCAATCCGGCTGGTTTTTTGCACCCAGTTTTGGTGTAGCAGCTATTTTTCGATTCATTCTTTTTCTCCAAGGTTTCCATAACTGGACTCTGAACCCATTCCATATGATGGGAGTTGCTGGGGTTTTGGGTGCTGCTCTTTTATGCGCCATTCACGGGGCTACTGTCGAAAATACTTTGTTTGAGGATGGTGATGGTGCAAACACTTTCCGTGCATTTAATCCGACTCAATCCGAAGAGACTTATTCCATGGTTACTGCCAACCGATTCCGGTCCCAAATATTCGGTGTTGCCTTTTCCAATAAACGTTGGTTACACTTCTTCATGCTATTCGTGCCCGTGACTGGTTTATGGATGAGTGCCATCGGGGTGGTAGGTTTAGCCCTGAACCTGAGGGCGTATGATTTCGTGTCCCAGGAAATTCGTGCCGCGGAAGATCCCGAATTCGAAACTTTTTATACCAAAAACATTCTCCCGAACGAAGGTATTCGTGCCTGGATGGCGGCTCAGGATCAGCCTCATGAAAATCTTGTATTCCCTGAGGAGGTTTTACCCCGTGGAAACGCTCTTTAATGGAACCTTAGCCTCAGGTGGTCGTGATCAAGAAACTACCGGTTTTGCTTGGTGGGCCGGAAACGCTCGACTTATTAACTTGTCCGGTAAATTACTCGGTGCTCATGTCGCTCACGCCGGGTTAATTGTTTTCTGGGCCGGAGCCATGAATTTATTCGAAGTTGCTCATTTTGTCCCCGAGAAACCGATGTATGAGCAGGGATTGATTCTACTTCCTCATCTAGCGACTCTAGGCTGGGGTGTCGGTCCCGGCGGAGAAGTCGTAGATACTTTCCCTTATTTCGTATCCGGAGTTATTCATTTAATATCTTCCGCCGTATTAGGGTTCGGTGGTATCTATCATGCACTTATCGGACCAGAAACTTTGGAGGAATCTTTTCCTTTTTTCGGTTATGTCCGGAAAGATAAAAATAAAATGACCACGATTCTGGGCATTCATTTAATTCTGTTGGGTCTTGGTGCCCTTCTCTTAGTTCTCAAAGCTCGGTACTTCGGGGGTGTATACGACACCTGGGCTCCTGGTGGCGGGGATGTGAGAAAGATCGTAAATATCACTCTTAGTCCGGGTGTAATATTCGGATATTTACTCGAATCACCCTTTGGGGGGGAAGGGTGGATAGTGAGTGTAGATAATTTGGAAGACATAATCGGGGGACACGTCTGGTTGGGTCTAATCTGTATCTTCGGCGGGATCTGGCATGTACTAACAAAACCTTTTGCCTGGGCCCGACGTGCCCTTGTATGGTCCGGGGAGGCTTATTTATCATATAGTCTAGGGGCAATTGCCGTCTTCGGCTTCATCGCCTGTTGCTTCGTATGGTTCAATAATACGGCCTATCCCAGCGAATTTTACGGGCCTACGGGTCCGGAGGCTTCTCAAGCCCAAGCTTTTACCCTCCTGGTCAGAGATCAGCGTCTCGGGGCTAATGTGGGTTCCGCCCAAGGACCTACTGGTTTAGGAAAATACATAATGCGTTCTCCCACTGGAGAAATTATTTTCGGTGGGGAAACAATGCGTTTTTGGGATCTTCGTGCGCCGTGGCTAGAACCTCTGAGAGGTCCAAATGGTTTGGATTTGGGCAAGTTGAGGAGGGACATACAGCCTTGGCAAGAGAGACGTTCCGCAGAATACATGACTCATGCCCCTTTGGGTTCGTTGAATTCCGTGGGAGGGGTAGCGACTGAAATAAATGCAGTCAATTATGTATCTCCCCGGAGTTGGTTATCCACCTCCCACTTCGTCCTAGGTTTTTTCTTCTTCGTAGGCCATTTATGGCATGCGGGAAGAGCTCGTGCCGCTGCTGCTGGATTCGAAAAAGGAATTGACCGCGATTCCGAACCTGTTTTGTCCATGACGCCTCTGAATTAGTGAGGCAAGTGAGGGAAATGATTGGGTAGAGGAAGTAGGAGAGAACATAATTTTCCGAAATATGTTTTTTCCTACTCATTCATCTCATTCCTTCCCAGATTGATCCGAGGGGAAGAAGTAAAGGGATTGGGAGGAGAGAGAGGGATTCGAACCCTCGATAATCAGGGTAATTATACCGGTTTTCAAGACCGGAGCCATAAACCACTCGGCCATCTCTCCAACAACGCGACATAGAAGATTAAAAAATTGTCGAACATTATTCGCGATACATTTATTAACTTGCACAGATAGAACAAATCAAATACGAGTGGAATCACTAAATTCCATCGGGATAGGACTGAATGATATTACTCTCGCCAAAATGTTTGGAGAAACGACTATGACCACAGCCTTTCAATTCGCCGTATTTGCATTAATCGCAATCTCATTCCTCCTAGTAATTGGTGTACCCGTCGTACTGGCTTCTCCCGGCGGTTGGTCGAGTAGCAAAAACGTAGTTTCCTCCGGCGCTTCGTTATGGATCGGATTGGTATTCCTAGTGGGTATTCTTAACCTATTTATATCCTAAAACCTCCGGGCCTCCCCCTCCTTGGTCAACGTTGCATCACCAAAATACTAAAAATATTTGAAGTGGAGCAAGTACCTACGAAATAAACGTTGCCAAGGAGCTACTCGCGAGAGATTCCGCTACTTTCGTCCGTAGACATCCCAGTGCATAGTTGCGTATACGTTCATCGCGCGGAATAATTGTGTGGAGACGCGGGTATTGTTTAATGGTAAAATGCCTCCTTGCCAAGGAGAATATGCGGGTTCGATTCCCGCTACCCGCCCAGTTATTCGAATACCGCGGAACGATGAACCGATCTGGCGGAGACAGGATTCGAACCCGTGACCTCAAGGTTATGAGCCTTGCGAGCTACCAGACTGCTCTACCCCGCGTCGTAGATCATGTGAGAATACCACGCCGTTAATGAACCGATCAAGTCGGTTGTTGGAGGGGGGGTTTAACCCCCCAATTGATCCCAGATGTTATAATCAATTTCCAGGGGGGGGGGTTGGTTTCCATCACCAACTGGATTTCGTTACACCGGGCAACAAACAAGCGTGCGCCATTTCACGGATTAGATGTCTGGATAGGCCAAAGTCACGATAGTTGGCTTTAGGTCGTCCGGTTAGAAGACAGCGACGACGAAGGCGATTAGGAGCACTATTGCGCGGTAGGGATTGTATCCTCTTACGAATCTCCCACTTCTCATCCAACGAAATAGTCTCCCTCATCCTTCGCCTGAGGGATTGACGAATCAATTCATATTTTCTTCCCAATTCCTGTCTCTTCTTCTCCCTCTGAATAAGACTTTTTTTCGCCATAATTTTTTAATTGATGAGGTATTCTCTACCCTCTTCCCCTCCACCCGTCTGAGGGGATGGAGACGAAGATCTTGTTACGATTCGATATCGAACCTCTTTATCCTTCGATGGCTCGGTTTATCAAGGAGTTAGTTAATTAATTACTATCCGAATCTGCCTGATGTGGAAGCGATTAAGAAGGCTGCATAGGTGAAGACGTAACCCACGGAGAAGTGAGCTAATCCAACTAGTCTCGCTTGAACAATAGAAAGAGCTACCGGTTTGTCCTTCCATCGAACTAAATTAGCTAGGGGGGTACGCTCGTGAGCCCAAGCCAACGTTTCAATGAGTTCTTGCCAATATCCGCGCCAGGATATGAGGAACATGAATCCGGTGGCCCAGACGAGATGCCCGAATAGAAACATCCAAGCCCAAACGGATAAACTATTCATTCCGAATGGGTTGTATCCGTTGATTAATTGCGAGGAATTCAACCAGAGGTAATCTCTCAACCATCCCATCAAGTAGGTGGAGGATTCGTTGAATTGGGCCACATTCCCCTGCCATAGCGTGATATGTTTCCAGTGCCGGTGAAAGGTAACCCATCCGATAGTATTTAGCATCCAGAAAACAGCTAGGTAGAAAGCATCCCAGGCAGAGATGTCGCAAGTCCCACCCCTTCCTGGACCATCACAAGGAAAGCTGTAACCGAATTCTTTCTTATCCGGCATCAATTTCGATCCACGTGCATCCAAAGCACCTTTGACCAGAATTAATGTCGTTGTGTGCAAACCAAGGGCAATAGCATGATGAACCAAAAAGTCACCTGGACCTATGGTTAGGAATAGTGAATTGCTGCCACTATTTATAGCGTCCAACCAACCAGGTAACCATAAGCTTCGACCAGCATTAAAGGCTGGACCATCCGGCGAAGGTAGCAACACGTCGAAACCATATAACGCTTTACCATGAGCCGATTGTATCCATTGAGCAAATACGGGTTCGATCAGAATCTGTTTCTCCGGAGTACCAAAAGCGAGCATGACATCGTTATGAACATAAAGTCCCAGGGTATGAAATCCCAGGAATAGACTGGCCCAACTTAAGTGGGATATTATCGCTTCTTTATGTTCCAACATTCTAGCCAATACATTGTCTTTGTTTTGATCCGGATTGTAATCCCTTACGAAGAAAATAGCTCCGTGGGCGAAAGCACCTGTCATGATGAACCCAGCGATGTACTGGTGGTGAGTATATGAAGCGGCTTGAGTCGTAAAATCTTGCGCAAGAAAAGCGTAAGGGGGTAAAGAATACATATGTTGGGCCACCAAGGAGGTAATAACTCCTAAAGAGGCTAGAGCAAGACCTAGTTGGAGGTGGAGGGAATTGTTTAGAGTATCATAAAGACCTTTATGTCCACGACCCAATCGTCCTCCGGGAGGGGTATGTGCTTCCAAAATCTCTTTGATACTGTGACCAATTCCGAAATTCGTTCTATACATGTGACCGGCTATGATGAAAACAACAGCTATGGCTAAGTGATGATGGGCAATGTCGGTTAACCACAGACCTTGAGTTTGCGGATGAAATCCCCCCAAAAAGGTAAGGATCGCAGTACCAGCTCCTCGGGAGGTTCCGAACAAGTGATCACTTGAATCCACGTTTTGAGAATAAACATTCCACTGACCGGCAAAAAAAGGTCCTAGACCTTGGGGATGTGGCGACGTAGACAACAAAGTATCCCATCTTACGTGCTCACCCCGCGATTCGGGGATGGCTACGTGGACCAAATGACCCGTCCAGGCCAAGGAACTTACGCCAAAAAGTCCTGATAAATGATGATTAAGGCGAGATTCTGCGTTTTTGAACCAGGAAACGCTAGGTTTCCACTTGGGTTGTAGATGTAACCAACTCGCTATCAAAAAAATTGAGGAACAAATCACTAAGAAAAGAGCGCCAAGATATAGATCTTGATTGGTACGCAACCCGATGGTGTACCACCATTGATACACACCGGAATATGCTATATTGACAGGACCCGAAGCCCCTCCGCGGGTAAAAGCTTCGACCGCGGGTTGGCCGAAGTGGGGATCCCAAATGGCATGAGCAATAGGTCGTACGTGTAAAGGATCTTGGCCCCATGCTTCGAAATTACCTTGCCAAGCGACATGGAATAAATTGCCAGAGGTCCATAAGAAAATAATGGCTAATTGACCGAAGTGAGAGGCAAAAATTCTTTGATAGAGACGTTCTTCAGTAATATCGTCATGGCTTTCGAAGTCGTGTGCCGTAGCAATACCAAACCAAATACGACGAGTAGTTGGATCCTGGGATAGACCCTGGCTAAATTTGGGAAATCTTAGTGCCATAATGCTTTTCAAATCCTCCTTAGCCATTATCCTACAGCAATGATTCGTGCCAGAAAGAATGCCCATGTTGTGGCAATTCCGCCCAGAAGGTAATGAGCAACTCCTACAGCACGGCCCTGCACAATACTTAGGGCTCGGGGCTGGATAGCAGGAGCAACTTCCAGCTTGTTGTGTGCCCAGACAATAGATTCGATAAGTTCTTGCCAATATCCGCGCCCACTGAATAGAAACATTAGGCTGAAGGCCCAAACGAAATGAGCACCCAGGAATAAGAGCCCATAAGCCGATAAGGAAGATCCATGGGATTGAATGACTTGTGAGGCTTGTGCCCATAGGAAGTCGCGTAACCACCCATTTATAGTGATTGAACCCTGCGCGAAGTTACCACCGGTTATATGGGTTACCACCCCCTGATCACTTATACCACCCCAAACATCGGATTGCATTTTCCAGCTGAAGTGGAAAATGACTACGGAAATGGCGTTGTACATCCGAAATAGACCTAGAAAGACATGATCCCAAGCGGATACTTGGCAGGTTCCCCCTCTCCCTGGTCCGTCACAAGGGAAACGAAAACCCGAATTAGCTTTATCTGGTATTAGACGGGAACTGCGGGCGAATAAAACACCCTTTAGCAATATCAAAACAGTTACATGGATCGTAAATGCATGGATGTGATGTACCAAGAAATCCGCGGTCCCTAAAGGAATAGGTAGCAAAGCAACTTTCCCTCCTACCGCAACAATCTTGTCACCTCCCCAGGCTAAACTAGTGCTTGACGCAGCATTAGGCGCTGTTAAATCAGACGCTAAAGCATGAGTGTTTTGTACCCATTGAGCTGGGACGGGTTGTGACTGTATGGCAGTGTCAGAAAACATATCTTGAGGACGTCCCAGCGCACTCATTGTATCGTTGTGGATATAAAGACCGAAACTGTGAAAACCTAAGAATATACAGACCCAATTCAAGTGTGATATAATTGCATCACGATGTCGAAGAACGCGATCCAACAAATTATTGTACTGGGTTGCTGGATCGTAATCCCTTACCAAGAAAATAGCTGCGTGCGCAGCAGCTCCAACTACTAAGAATCCACCAATCCACATGTGATGTGTAAATAGGGATAGTTGGGTCCCATAATCAGTAGCTAGATACGGGTAGGGAGGCATGGAGTACATGTGGTGGGCCACGATAATGGTTAGAGAACCTAACATAGCCAGATTAATAGCTAATTGGGCGTGCCAAGACGTCGTCAGAATTTCGTAAAGACCTTTGTGACCCTCCCCGGTGAACGGACCTTTATGGGCTTCCAAAATTTCTTTGAGGCTATGTCCAATACCCCAATTGGTTCTGTACATATGACCAGCGACCAGAAAAAGAACTGCAATAGCTAAGTGATGGTGCGCAGTATCAGTTAGCCATAAACCTCCGGTGATTGGATTGAGTCCTCCGCGAAAGGTCAAGAAATCTGAATACTCCGACCAATTCAACGTGAAAAAGGGAGTTAATCCCTTAGCAAAACCGGGATAAAGTTCGGCTATAAGATCACGATTTATAATAAATTCATGGGGAAGGGGAATTTCCTTAGGATCAACTCCAGCGTCTAGAAGTTGATTAATAGGCAGGGAGACATGCACCTGGTGCCCTGCCCAGCCGAGGGAACCCAATCCCAAGAGTCCTGCCAGGTGGTGGTTTAACATCGATTCCACATCCTGGAACCAAACCAATTTTGGAGCGGCTTTGTGATAATGAAACCATCCGGCAAAAAGCAATAATGCTGCGAGTATTAATCCACCAATTGCGGTGGAATGAAGTTGTAATTCACTAGTTATTCCCGATGCTCGCCAAAGTTGGAAAAAGCCGGAGGTTATTTGTATTCCTTGGAAACCCCCACCAACATCTCCGTTCAAAATCTCTTGACCCACTATAGGCCAAACGACTTGAGCACTGGGTTTTATGTGAGTAGGATCACTTAACCATGCCTCGTAGTTGGAGAAACGGGCGCCGTGGAAGTACATACCGCTTAGCCAAATGAGAATAATTGCTAACTGACCGAAGTGAGCACCAAAAACTTTGCGAGAAATTTCTTCCAGGTCGTTCGTATGGCTGTCGAAATCATGAGCATCAGCATGTAAATTCCAAATCCAAGTGGTAGTGTTAGGACCCTTGGCTAAAGTCCTTGAGAAATGCCCTGGTTTGGCCCATTTTTCGAAAGAGGTTTTCACGGGATCTCTTTCCACCACAATCTTGGCTTCTGGTTCCGGTGAACGAATAGCCATAGAGGTTCTCCCCTTTTCAGACAAGGCATAGGAAAAACCAGCCAGCAGTGATTCAGTAAACTTCTGAGAAATCTATTTCATTTGAATCGATCGATCCCCTTATCAGTTCGGAACTGGGACGATTATAAAACAGAAGTTACTTACGGCAGGTATTCGAATTTATTATGACACATATTCCAGGTGCTTAATGGACCGTACCAATCCCCAACAACTATTTCTCGGCGGCTCGAAATCGAAAAACAACATTCATATGCTGGATCGGTTCAAGCGTTGGATCGGGCCGATAAGGGATCGAAGAGCAAATGGGCAATGAGATCAATCGCATGAACCCTTGATTATCCGATTGCGTCGGAACCCGGTAGTTTTTGTTTGGATTATTTACCCGCCGGTATACACCCGCGCCCCCTCCTCCCCCCCCACTACTTTGCGTGTTTTTATTCTTTGGGGGGGGGCTGGAGACGTTGATTTCGTTCCGTTTAGATCCAACCAATGGGGACATGAAAACTTATTGGGGTCTTTTGATCCCCCGCTGCTATTAGCTACCGCAACCCACTGCGAGCAAATGATGGATTGATGGGAATAAAGGTTATTTTCGGGATTTCATTGACCCAATTTTTCCGGGAGATTCCTGCCGGAATGTTGAATCCCGAACAAAAAAAATTAATCCTTCGAACGTCCGGTCGTTTTTAACCAGTTGTACGCTTCGATATAATTACTCGGAGCGAGTGATATGGCTTGTTTCCGATAATCAGCAGCTTGATCAAACCAAGTTTCTGACGCTTCTGGATCTCCTTGTTGAATGGCTTGTTCCCCCCGGTCGGGATAGGAAACTTCGGGGAAGAAGTTCCCTTCCTAAGGAACCGTACTTGAGTGTTTCCTACCTCATACGGCTCGAATGAAAAATCAGTCGTCTTATTCCCCGAGATATTGCAACTAATCGGGGAAAGAATTGATAAGTTAATGGAATGGTTTTGAGTCTTTCTCCTCGACAAAAAAGAATGAGATTCTATCTTTTCTCCCACCAAGGGACAAAGGATCTATACCGATCGATTTCTTCCCATGGTAACTATTTCGATATGCAAATATGGAATTTTATTCGATTCGAAAGATTTCGTTCGAATTCGTGTCATCTCTTTAGGATCTGATTCTACATCACTGTTTTAATACACACTTGATTGAATAAATTCTTATCACAGGAATTTAAATTCTCTAACCGAACAGGATCTTATGCTGCATCAACCTAAACCTTCAACAATTGACCCTTACGATGCTTTTTTCAGTTCGTTCGATTATCCATGGAGTCTTAGGCCTTTTCCTCCCATCTTCGTTAGGTTCCGTCACGTCGCTTCCTTCACGCTTCGCTACAGCTATTACAGAGGGACCACTTGTTCCTAATCCGTCTATGTGTAGAAAGCCTCCATCCCGTGATCTATGGTGGTTTTTTACCAAAATATTCTGCAATATGAGTAGTCGCACGTAATGACAGATCACAGCCATATTATTAAAAGCTTGAGGCAGAGACGGATTTCGTTCCAACGCTTGGAAATAATACTCCAAAGCTCTAGCATGTTCTCCGTTACTCGTATGGATGAGACCTATGTTATAGAGTATATAACTCCGGTCGTGGGGGTCGATCTCTAAGCGCATAGCTTCGTAATAATTTTGCAAAGCCTCCGCATATTCCCCCTCGGATTGAGCTGACATTCGTTACGGTCGTTCATTTCCCTTCTTTCCCCCGCAATGAACTCCGTTTCAAAACCGTACTTGGGATTTTTACCTCATACGGCTCCCCATCCATAGTCCGTAGTATTCGAATTCGGATCATTTCCTCCCTATCCCTACCGACGGAACTGTTCGAGCTAGTGTCTCTATGGAAAATATCTAGCTATCCTTTCTGTTAATTTATACGACTTACTCCTTTCTGTCGAATCGTCGCGAATCTTGGTAGGCGCTTTACGAGTTATAACAAATTCTTCGTCCCTAACGCTTCGTTCTCTACGGGAATTAGCTACTCCGACAATCTCCGATGGTTTTATGGGTATCCAAAATACAAATGAGATGGAAATTTGTTGTCCCAACCATGTCCTAACGTATCGCACTACGGATGGATGATGTGGTGCGATAGAACAATTTATAACGAAGCTTTTGTGTTGTCGATTCCTACATGTAGTGCTTTTCCCATTGCGTGAACTTATAGGCAAATAAGTTTGACCTTCCGCTTAATACCAAAAATTGTTGGCATCCAAGGCTACATTAGTCGGGGATACACGACAGAAGGAATTGTGTCCATTCCATTCTTGGTCGGAAAACTCACCTTCACTAAGCTTAAGTATTCGTGTAAAGTGTAGCTACCACGTCCCTACCCCACAAGCTTTCTTCCCATGGATCGGATTCGAATCGCACCATCTCTGTAATAAGTAAAAGCTTCTCTCTCCCTCTGAGTGGTTGGAATTATTTGCAACGAAATATCCGCGACGATCGTAAAAGTCTTGTCGATGGAGTTATCATTCTTTTGAGATCTAGGCATAGTTAATTATGAATTCATTACTTTTCTATCATTTCCTTCTTCCGGGGTTAAATCCGTGAGAATGAATTACTGGTCTCAACCCACGGAGAAGAAGCTTTTACATTTTCGTGTGCAAAAGCTTCTTACTCCTATTCAAATACATCTCCTCCCCCATTTCAAGTGATTCGGGGGGGATAAATTTTTCACTCCCCCCCCCTTCCGGATTCCGGATGGTAAAGAACTACGCGGGAAGAAAGCCTAACAAATGTCTTGCTATACCACCGAGTTATCAATTAAACTCGAAGTATATCACGGGAGAGATGGTCGAGTGGTTTAAGATGTAGTACTGGAAATGCTATGTAGGCTTTTTTCCGCCTACCGAGGGTTCGAATCCCTCCCTCTCCCAATATTTCTACCACTCGTGTATTATTATTACTTATATCATCAGTAAGAGACCCAAGGCGAGATGAGTAAGAACAAGAATAAGAATCCATTACTTGGTAATTCGTCACTCGGTTCCGATCAATGATTTGCTTCGAATTGTTTCCACTCGGGAATAAGCAATTCGTGATCGGATTCATTTCAAGCTTGGCGGGAATAGTACTCCACGACCAGCAATTCATTAATTTTCAAAGAAATCCATTCGCGATCAATTATTTGATTGACTAATCCTACACCCTTTGACGAGTCAAGGAATAAGTGATTAGGTATTTTAGATTGAATAAAATCCATACCCTTAGCCATTCCTAATCGCGATTCCATCGGATTCTTCGTAGTGATAATATCCCTGGGTTCGCAATTATAACCCGGTGCGTCTACTGTCTTATCATTTATCATAATATGTCTATGATTAACCAATTGCCTAGCTTCAGGAATTGTTGAAGCCATACCTAGGCGGAAAATGACATTATCTAGACGCATTTCGAGCAGTTGCAGCAAGACCTGACCCGTAGAACCTTTTGCTTTCCTAGCGATCCGGACATATCTTAATAATTGTCGTTCCGTCAATCCATAATGAAAACGTAATTTTTGCTTTTCTTCCAAACGAATACGATACTGAGAAACTTTCTTATTCGGTATTAATTGATCGGTACGACCGGATCTTGATCCCAGTACCTTATTAGTCAAACCGGGTAAAATTCCCAGGCGACGTATGATTTTTACGCGAGGTCCTCGGTAACGGGACATAAAAAACTCCTTAAAGTTGCATGAGTTGGAAATGGTTGTGGATGGAGCGACATGAAAGAGCGACGTAAAATCTTAATACGAAAAGATTTTCCACTCAATGATGTTGATGTTCGGTTGCATATTCATCCGTGGATCAATCAAATCATCCCGCGGGGGGAGTCGGCGAACGAGTCAAAGGAACCAAACCAAAAGATTCGTATACCTTTTCTTCGCCGTAGATATGTTCTGGGTGGAAGGGATGGAGAACGAGCCCGTTATCGGAGTCGAACCGATGACCATCGCATTACAAGTGCGAGGCTCTGACCTCTGAGCTAAACAGGCTTTTGGAGATGTAGTTACTGAATCCAGATCCGAACCCCTCTGGTTGTATACGCAGTACCCGGGCAAGTGATTATAGCCTCCTGATCCCGCGGATGCAATAAATGGTTGGTTTTGGTTCGGAAGTGATAGGTTATAGTCCGGAGGTCATGACGTATAACAAAGAATTGAGTATTGCATGATGGAGGTGCTGGAACTATAATTATTGCATAACAACTACTAGACATCTATTCCAGATACGCTTGGGGATATGGCGGAATCGGTAGACGCTGCGGACTTGATCCGATTGAGCTTTGGGTAAGAAATTGACTAACTGACCGTTTTCAGATTCGGGGAAGTCTAGGTTGAATAAAGAAATAGATGATCCTGAGCTAAATCTCGTTTTTCGTTTCCAGAACGAGATAAGTGCAGAGACTCGAAGGAAACTATCCTAACGACGAAAAATCACTCGAAGTTCCGCACGGGGCTTTTGCAACGGATGTAGTAATTGCCACTAATCCCTATAAACAAAAAAAAAAAGGGCTCGCTGGGTAGTGAGTAGGGGCACCTACCGCGGTGGTATGATCCGGTCGATTAGGTAATTACACCCGGCAGGGAGTGGTTTCGTCTCCACCCCCCCCCCCCTCCCCCCCCCAAAAAAAAAGAAGAATAAAATTTTCTTTGAGTTTATTTTGGTTCGACAGTCCCTTCCGGGCGGTGGAGGATGGAGATGGAGTCGGTCGAGGACGAAGATAGAGTCCGTTCTTACACGTGATTTCCGGCGGCAGTGCAAATTGCAGTAGAAAGAAAATCCGTTGGCTTTTTAAGACCATGAGGGTTCAAGTCCCTCTATCCCCATCAAACAAAACCAATGATTTTACTTATACTCGGAATGTAATTCATCCAGTAAAATCCTATCTTTTGTTTGAGGTTTTCGTGATCGAGATCCAGGAATAGCCGGGATAGCTCAGTTGGTAGAGCAGAGGACTGAAAATCCTCGTGTCACCAGTTCAAATCTGGTTTCTGGCAATATGATCACTCCTTGACCCGATAACTACTCATTAACTAACTACGTCAGTAGTGAAGACTCGATTTGATGTATCGGTGAAGCTTACGTAGCTAAGCCAGCGGGTGGAACACGTAAACCAAAAGGGACGATGTCTTTTATTTCTTCCCGAGTCAAAACAATTTCTCTAGCGCGCTACAATTGCTTCTCGATGTGGTGAACAAACGACTGTTTTACCCCCCTAAGTTAAGTTCAAGTTAAGTTCATCCCGGAGGTTAATTGGGAGCTTAAATCGATCACGGTATGTGATGATTCCGTGCAATCCTATCTTAATAAGCATCTTGTAATTCGTAGAAATTAGGTGCAATATAATCTTTCCGCAGGGGCCAACCCATCCAACTCTCGGGCATTAATATGCGTTTAAGATGTGGATGATTTTCGTACGTGATTCCGAACATGTCATAAGATTCGCGTTCTTGAAAATCCGCACTTTTCCAGATCCAAAAGACAGAGGTTATTTTCGGATTCTGGCGGGATACAATAATTTCGACACAGACTTCTTCAGATTGATCCATATCATCTCGTATACTCGCGAGGTAATATATGCTAGCCAATGATCCGCCCGGTTCCACGTCGTATGCGCATTGGCAGCGGAGGTAGTTCATTCCGTAAACATATAGAGCAACTGCTACATAGGGCCAATCCCGGGATCTTATCTGCAGGATTTCAGTACCCTGATAGTCAAAACCCAATGGTCTGTGAGCCAATTTATGCCTGCTCAACCAAGCAGATAATCGTCCCTGCATATTCTTAGTAATATTTTGAGATGTTTTTGACATATTCAATTGACGCAATGGATCGAGATTTAATATGTATATCTATCTATTCGTCTGTTTCGTTCCTCTCTACCGGAATGGTTGTGTATTTTACGATATTTTTGTCGAAACACTGAACTTGTGGTTCAAGGTGAAGTATCTATTCCCTTGCCCCATTCTCCCTCTATCTCCATAAAATTCTTGAGCTATTTTTTTACGCAGTTTTATAACAGAGTCTACAATAGCTTCTGGTTTCGGTGGACATCCAGGTAGATAAATATCCACAGGAATCAATTTATCCACACCACGGACTGTGGTGTAAGAATCTGTACTAAACATTCCTCCGGTAATGGTGCATGCACCCATTGCAATGACGTATTTAGGTTCTGGCATTTGCTCATATAATCTGACCGGTGAAGGTGCCATTTTCATCGTCACGGTACCAGCGGTTATTATAAGATCAGCTTGTCTAGGACTGGATCTGGGTACCAAACCATAACGATCGAAATCGAATCGGGAACCAATTAGTGAGGCGAATTCAATGAAGCAACAACTTGTGCCGTAGAGGAGTGGCCATAAACTCGAAAGTCTCGCCCAGTTCGAGAAATCGTGGAAAGTTGTTGAAATAGTTGAATCTACGAACGTTCGAGCTAGTGGAGACGACTTCACGGAATTGATAACCGTTTCCTCAGGGAGCTCTTCCATATCATTGTCACAACCAAAAGTTTTGGGAGTTAGGACCATTCCAAGGCTCCTTTTCTCCATGCATAGACTAAGCCAACGACTAAAATGACAATGAATATCAAGACTTCGAAGAAGGAGGATATGCTGAATCTATAAAAACTCATAGCCCAAGGATACGAAAAAACTGTTTCTACATCGAAAATAACAAAGACTAGAGCGAACATGTAATACCTAATTTGGAATTGGATACGGGCTTTTCCCATAGGCTCTATACCAGATTCGTAACTAGTCAATTTCTCCGGCCCTTTACCGGAAGGAGCTATTGATCTAGAAATTGAAAAAATCGCCACGGGGAAGATGCCTACTATTATTAGAAATATCCGAAAGGGATCATACTTGTCGAGTAAAAACATCGATATACTCCCTCCGCAGAAATAGAGATGGAAGATTATGAATCCCACTAGGGAACAAGACCATGCTTGAAAAGCCGGGCGGGGAAAAAAGAACGTGCATACAACGTATTGCGTTCCAAACCTTCGTTCCTGACAAAGACGTTATGGCCCCATCAGAAACTATTTTGTCGGTATAGTATATATGCACACGATATAGTAATTAATCAATTGTGAGGGGGGGTCGTACCACAGACTTAGTAGCTATCAGGCTGATATCGTATTTAGTGACGAAACCACCAAACCCAATCGAACGTATGTTATTCACTCTCTCCACGAGGATGTAGTAGGGCTATACGGATTCGAACCGTAGACATTCTCGGCGAAACGACTCGTGGTTTCTTCCCGATAGGGGAAATGACTCGAAATCGTTTCCGGAACCCAACATGCATTTTCTATGCATTGGGCTCTCTAATCAATCAATCAATACCCGATTGAGTGACTTTACCATCTTTTTTCTATTAGAATAATATGAATAATGAGATGGTTCCGTATGCTTGGCAAAATTTGTCTAAGCAATCCCAAAGTTTTTCAAAAACAATATTTGACGTAGGTTCGTCTCTTCACACGGATTCACTCACAAAGAGTCTCTACTGCTTGGGGGGTATGAAACCTCCTACACCTCGAAGGCCATCGAGCAGAAAATAGAATACTTTAAGTTCCCCGCATGGCTCTCATCATGTATTCACATTCAATTGATTGAAGTTAACCATATCAAAATATAATGAAATAAAATCGATCTATTTCTTTTGTCATGCTATTGTTCCCGCGGATAAGTAGAAGGAGTAAGACATCGAATTCTTTATTTCGCGAAGAATAATTACGAATCGAAGGAATCGATTGGTTTCTTTGAAAAGCATTGGCGCACGTGTAAACGAGGCGCTCTACCGCTGAGCTATAGCCCTTTCTATTCGGGTACGTATCGATGATATAATAACTTCGTACATCGCTCTTTGTCAAGGTAGACATCCTCCGCCTACGTAATTACTCCATCCGCTCATCATCAACCAGCTGGAATATTGCTTGATCAGTTCAGTCGTATTTATAATAGTTGCGATCGATCCGGACCTACTTAACTCAGTGGTTGGAGTATCGCTTTCATACGGCGAGAGTCATTGGTTCAAATCCAATAGTAGGTAATATGGATTAGATACCATGGGTGAATGGTATCTAATTTCGGGGAAAGCGTTTCCCCCGGATTGAAGTCCTGGAAGATTTTAATCGGAAATCTTGGAGGATGTCGTGGTATTAACCGCTTCTGGTCTCGCCTTCGCTCTTTTGAAAGCCAAATTAGCCTCGATAATCCGTTTCCGACCCCCAGCCCGAGCCAGATCCGACTTCGTTTTCTGGAACGTTTCCTGAGCCTCTTGATAATCTATTTCGGTAGCCTTTTCCGCCTCATCAACCAGAATAATTATTTGGTTTTTTTCGATCATGGCGAAACCACCCATCAAAGCCATAGCGGACCATTGTTCGTTACGACGTATTTTTGCAACTCCTATATCCAAAGCAGTTAAAAGTGGCGCATGGTTGGGTAATACACCGATTTGACCACTATTAGTTGATAGAATAATCTCCTGGACTTCCGAATTCCAGACGACTCGATTCGGAGCCATCACACGAAGCTTCAAAGCCATTCGTCAACCCTCCATCTGCAGAGTAGCTGCTTTCGCTGTGGCTTCGTCAATATTACCTACCAGATAAAAAGCTTGTTCGGGGAGACTGTCCAACTCTCCCGAAAGAATCATTTGAAAGCCTTTGATTGTCTCTACGAGACTAACGTATTTGCCGGGAGAACCTGTGAAAACTTCTGCTACGAAAAAAGGTTGCGATAAAAAACGTTCGATTTTACGTGCTCTGGCTACGGTCAAACGATCACCTTCCGACAATTCATCTAATCCCAAAATCGCTATAATATCTTGTAGTTCCTTGTATCGCTGCAACGTTTGTTTAACACCCTGCGCGGTTTCGTAATGCTCCTCCCCCACAATCCAGGGTTGAAGCATGGTAGAAGTTGAATCTAGAGGATCTACGGCTGGGTAGATGCCTTTGGCTGCCAACCCCCTCGACAATACGGTAGTTGCATCCAAATGCGCGAAAGTTGTAGCAGGAGCCGGATCCGTCAAATCATCTGCTGGAACATAAACTGCTTGGATGGAGGTTATTGATCCCTCCCTCGTCGAAGTAATTCTTTCCTGCAAAGTACCCATCTCCGTACTTAGAGTCGGTTGATATCCCACGGCGGAGGGCATTCTACCCAATAGAGCAGATACTTCCGAACCGGCTTGGACGAAGCGGAAAATATTATCAATGAATAAAAGTACGTCTTGCTTGTTTACGTCTCGGAAATATTCGGCCATGGTTAGAGCCGTTAAACCAACTCTCATACGAGCACCTGGTGGTTCGTTCATTTGGCCATAGACTAAAGCTACTTTCGATTCCGAAAGATTATGTTCATTAATTACTCCCGATTCCTTCATCTCCATGTAGAGATCATTTCCCTCGCGGGTACGTTCACCCACGCCTCCAAAAACAGACACGCCCCCATGGGCTTTTGCTATATTGTTTATCGATTCCATAATAAGTACAGTTTTGCCTACTCCGGCTCCTCCGAACAATCCAATTTTACCGCCACGACGATACGGGGCTAGGAGATCGACGACTTTGATTCCTGTTTCGAAAATAGATAATTTCGTATCTAATTGCGTAAAAGCTGGTGCAGATCTATGAATCGGAAATGTCATACCGGTATCCACAGGACCTAAATCATCGACGGGTTCGCCCAAGACATTGAAGATTCGTCCGAGAGTTACTTCACCGACAGGAACACTAAGAGGCGCCCCGGTGTCAATGACTTGCATTCCCCTCATCAAACCATCCGTAGCACTCATAGCAACAGCTCGGACCTTGTTATTCCCTAACAATTGTTGAACCTCGCAAGTAACATTAATTTCTTGACCCGCAGAATTTTCGCCCCTAACGATCAAGGAATTGTAGATGTTGGGCATCTTACCCGGACGAAAAGAGACGTCGAGTACGGGACCAATTATTTGGGTGATGCTTCCGACGTTTTTAGCGACGACTGTGGAAATCCCCAGAGCCAAGAGATTCGTTTTCGTGATTGAGAAGAATTAATGGAATTAGTTGTTGGTCATAGCAATAGAATATTTCAGACCGATTCAATCATTTAATAATGGATAAATACTATCGCCTTGACCCACTTACTACCATAAATTATTGTATCGCTCCGGCGGAGGAAGAAGGGGGATGGATATTCCCCATTCAATTATTAAAGCACCCCGAACTCGGGATCATGATTTCTTACAAATCTTTTGGGATTTTCTTCCCCCCCCCATGGCTTACGGAATGTTCGGTAGTCATTTGTTCCATCTCTCCAATTTCATTCGTTACGATATACTTAGCGTATACGAGGTTATACAACAAAAAATTTCTCGGGTCAATCGATAAGAGAAAGTGTGCTAGTGGAGGGGGGGGAAGTTACGGCTTGCATAACCCGTAACAAACATTATAAAATAGTATTTAATAATGTTTCATTATTTGTTTGTACCATTCGAATAAAAAGCCAAAAATTCGATCGAGCAGACCTCATACTTGCAGGAGTATCAATTGATTTGTAGGGAGGGACTTATGTCACCACAGACGGAGACTAGAGCAGGTGTTGGATTCAAAGCTGGTGTTAAGGATTACAGATTGACTTACTACACCCCCAAATACGAGACCAAAGATACCGACATTTTGGCAGCGTTCCGAATGACTCCCCAGCCTGGAGTGCCACCAGAAGAAGCTGGAGCAGCAGTAGCTGCCGAATCTTCCACGGGTACATGGACCACCGTTTGGACCGACGGGCTTACTAGCCTAGATCGTTACAAAGGTCGATGCTATGGCATCGAACCTGTCGCGGGGGAGGAAAATCAATATATTGCTTATGTAGCTTATCCCCTGGATCTGTTCGAGGAAGGTTCCGTCACCAACTTATTCACTTCTATAGTAGGTAATGTATTCGGCTTCAAAGCGTCGCGAGCTTTACGTCTCGAAGATTTGAGAATTCCCCCAGCTTATTCAAAAACTTTTCAGGGTCCACCCCATGGTATTCAAGTCGAAAGGGATAAATTAAACAAATATGGTCGTCCATTACTGGGATGTACCATCAAACCCAAACTAGGGTTATCGGCTAAAAATTATGGTAGAGCCGTATACGAATGCCTTCGCGGCGGACTCGATTTCACAAAAGATGATGAGAATGTAAACCCCCAACCATTTATGCGTTGGAGAGATCGTTTCGTATTCGTAGCAGAAGCTCTTTTCAAATCCCAAGCAGAGACCGGTGAGATTAAAGGCCATTACTTAAATGCCACTGCCGGTACATGTGAAGAAATGATGAAAAGGGCAGAATTTGCTAGGGAATTAGGCGTACCTATTGTCATGCATGATTATTTGACGGGAGGTTTTACCGCGAACACAACTTTGGCTCATTATTGCCGGGATAATGGTCTACTTCCCCATATTCATCGTGCAATGCATGCAGTTCTTGACAGACAGAAAAATCACGGGATACATTTTCGTGTATTAGCCAAAGCTTTGCGTCTATCTGGTGGGGATCATATCCATGCCGGTACTGTCGTGGGTAAGCTCGAGGGGGAACGCCAAGTCACTCTAGGATTTGTAGATTTGCTCCGTGACGATTACATCGAAAAAGATCGAAGTCGTGGAATTTATTTCACTCAAGATTGGGTTTCCCTACCCGGTGTTTTACCCGTAGCTTCGGGAGGTATTCATGTTTGGCATATGCCAGCTTTGACCGAAATTTTTGGAGATGATTCCGTACTACAGTTCGGTGGTGGAACTTTAGGTCACCCTTGGGGAAATGCACCTGGTGCAGTTGCTAACCGAGTTGCTTTAGAAGCTTGTGTACAGGCCCGTAACGAGGGACGTGATCTCGCTCGTGAAGGTAACGAAGTGATTCGCGAAGCTTGTAAATGGAGTCCCGAATTGGCTGCCGCTTGCGAGGTTTGGAAAGAGATCAAATTCGAATTCGAAACCATAGATACTTTGTAATTTCGTTCCCCATACCCCGTCTTTCTCCTCCTGAAGAATATTTATTTTTTGGAGGGGGGGGGGGGGCGAAATCTCCCGATTTTATAGGGGGTTTGTAGCTCAGTGGATTAGAGCTCGTGGTTCCGGACTACGGTGTCAAGGGTTCGAATCCCTTCTAACCCGGTTATCTTTTGCAGAATCGGTTCCTTCACCATATTATTATTCATGTAGTTCGGGGAGGGGGTTGAATACCCGATAGTGATGGGTGATAAGTCCATCGGTACGAGATAGATCCCGGTGCTTCGTGCTCCGCATCCTCATGCATTGAATCATTTCCAAACATCCATGAGGTTCTGGGGGTGAGGTTACGAAAGTTCCCGAAGTTTCGGAGAGTCAATCATTTGCCCTTCCCGATACTACCGGGACGGCGGTTATTTAAAAAGTTGATAAAAAGATTCGATCGATGACTTCGTCGATAAAAAGAAGAAACGGGGGGGGTATTCCCATAATGTCTTTAATGAATTGGTTCGGGGACAAACGTAGATTTGGTGGCTTGATTGGAGCCTTTATCGAAAAGGCTACCAAGGGCTATATATCCAGCGAAAGAGAAAGAGATAGATATATCAGAATTGATACAACTAAAGGATTATGGACCCGATGCGATAATTGCGAGAACATGTTATACGTCAGATTCTTGAAACAAAACAAACGCGTTTGCGAAGAATGCGGATATCACTTGCAAATGAGTAGTACGGAGAGAATTGAGTCTCTAATTGATCGTGGTACTCGGCACCCTACGGATGAAGATATGATGGCACGAGATTTTCTTAAATTCTCTGACGAGGATTCCTACAAGAACCGTATAACCTTCTACCAAAAAAGGACGGGTCTGACTGATGCGATTCAGACAGGTGTAGGTAAATTGAATGGTACTCTCGTTGCACTTGGCGTTATGGATTTCCAGTTCATGGGCGGTAGTATGGGATCAGTCGTGGGTGAGAAAATAACTCGTCTCGTTGAGTATGCCACCAGAAAATCGATGCCATTGATTATAGTATGCTCCTCTGGGGGAGCACGTATGCAGGAAGGTACTTTGAGTCTGATGCAAATGGCCAAAATTTCTTCCGTCTTGCAAATCCATCAGGTACAGAAGAAGTTATTGTATGTGGCTATTCTCACATATCCCACAACGGGTGGGGTTACTGCTAGTTTCGGTATGTTGGGAGATATTATCATTGCCGAGCCCAAGGCTTATATCGCTTTTGCGGGGAAAAGAGTCATTGAACAAACTTCACGCCAGAAAATACCTGATGGTTTTCAAGTTGCAGAATCTCTATTTGATCATGGTTTACTCGATCTAATTGTTCCGCGCAATCTCTTGAAAGGTGTTTTGAGCGAAATCCCCGAACTGTATAGTTCCGCCCCCTGCAGGGGTCGTAATAATTACTATTTCAGATGATTCATTTCTGCTTTTGGAAAACGTATATAATCGGATATAATATTGTTTCTGACTCAAATAATTCAAAAGCACTCTCTTTCCCTCACCGGAAATAGACTCCGAGTGGGGAGAGGTTATTTGATTCACATGCCCCCGCGGAATGGGGTGGAATTCCCATCCGTTTTAGCTCCGCGACGGATCTATTCCTTTTCTCACCCACATCAATTAAAAACTTCAGGTAATTCATTATGGCAGCTTCTTACTTACCATCTATTTTCGTGCCTTTAGTGGGTCTAATCCTTCCAGCTATTACCATGGCTTCTTTACTCGTATATATTGAGCAAGACGAAATCGCATAGATTCCGAGATATAACGGACGGATTTCTGAAGATGAGCGAGATATCGAATTCGTCGAGATAGGTTCGATATCCCGCTCGTGGGGAGAAATAAATATAGATTTCCTTACCAATTTCTACCCGTTAACCCACTCGTTCTCCGGGGGGTTGTAGGGGTTGAGTGGGTGGTTGCGTACCATATTAACAAAAATCAGGACTTTTGTATGAATTCACGATCCGAAAGTATTCGAGTATATTTTGTAACAGGGTCTCGAAGAATCAGTAATTTCTGCTGGGCCTCCGTCCTGCTACTAGGTTCGTCAGGTTTTTTTTGCGTCGGACTCTCCAGTTATTTTGGAAAGGACATAGTACCTCTCCTACCAGCTCAGCAAATTCTTTTCGTCCCACAAGGAATTGTTATGTGTTTTTACGGAATCGCCGGCTTTTTCGTCAGCTTATACTTCTGGTGCACCATCTACTGGGACGTTGGCGGTGGTTACGATAGGTTCGACAAAGGAAGAGGAATTTTCATACCATTTCGTCGAGGGTTCCCGGGAAGGAATCGTCGCGTCTTGATTCAGAATCTGACGAAAGATATTCAAGCAATACGAATCGACGTTCAACAGGGGCTTTCTCCTCGTCGTGTTCTTCGCATCAAAATGAAGGGTCATCAAGAAATTCCTTTGGGTCATGTTGGAGATAATTTTGCACTTCGAGAGATTGAAGAAAAAGCCGCAGAACTGGCACGTTTTTTGGGAGTTTCCGTCGGGGGTTTTTAATCATTTTTCGAGTCAATCGATCATTTCAATGGAAAAATTTTTATGAAGAATTGGTATCGTTGGAAAATTCTTCGGTGGATCTCCAATACCCCGTATCGTTCCTTGGAAAAAGCATACGAGGCTAGTAAACGTATACAAAGGATAAAAGGGGATTATTCCACGTACAAAAAAATGGTTTTCTCTTCGAAACGTTCCTGGCGATCTATTCCCTCCTATACAACCAAGGGATTGAACGATTCCGTATCTATCATATATTGGGGTCTCATCGAATGCAAATTCAGTTTGTATATCTTCAATCTATTCCAAAGATTCGAGTTCATCATACCCGATAAAAAAACATTTGCGTCTTTTCCCACCTCGAGCAAAGAAAACTTTCCTCTAATCGTCAGGTATTTGGTAGAGAGAAAAATGAATAGAAAACTTGCTTGGATCGAAGCCACTCTGATAGATTTGGATGTCTGGAGAAAATCCCTTCCACTACCACTGGCCACTGGCGGGGGAGGTTATGGAATAACTTCTCCGCGGGGTGAAGCGCTTCTTCCTGCAGCAATAGCTTACGAATCTATAGGTTTTATACCACGTTCAATAACACGTACTTTTTCTAGATTCGAGGCAGAACTGAAGAATCAATCGAATTCACTAGTACTTCGGGAATTTCGACTGGTTAAATATCAAGCATTAGCCTCTTTGCAGTACCTGGGATGTTTAATCCTCCTCCCCACGGGAATTTCCACACTCTGTAACAAATACTTTCTGCGATTCTGGATCGAGAGCTGGTGGAATAGTTGTCAATCCGAAATATTCCTCAATTCCTTTCAGGAGAACAGAGCTCTGGAGAGACTTAAAGAAGTTGAGGAACTCCTTTGGCTAGATAATGTTATGCCAAATCCCCCGGAAACACATTCCCAGGATTTGACTATGGAAATCCATGAACAGACGATCCGATTGGTAAAGATTTCCAACGAATATAGTGTTCGAACCATCTCCAATTTATTGACAGATATTATTAGTTTTGCCACACCGAGTGCTTTATTTGTTTCAGGTAAGAAAAGACTCGCGATCTCGAATTCTCGGATTCAGGAATCGTTCTATAGTTTAAGTGATACAACGAAAGCTTTTTCCATTCTTTTACTAACCGATTTGTGCATAGGATCCCACTCACCCCACGGTTGGGAAATTATAATAAGTTTTTGTCCAGAGCGTTTTGGATTCGTCCATAACAAACATGTTATTTCTTGTTTCGTCTCGACATTCCCAGTCATTTTGGATACAGTTTCCAAATACTGGATCTTCCGCCATCTGAACCGTATATCACCTTCAATAGTAGCAACTTACCACGCAATGAATGAATGAATACGATGAATGATTGGTTTCTGATGGAATGAAATTCGATAAAATCACAAGATTCTTCGGTTCCGTCGTGATAACGACGGCTTGGGCTGCGGTCACGAGTGGTTTTATCGCAGGTAGTGGCGTAACTACCGACAGGAATAGGAAGAAATAGATACAAATAAAAAGAAAGAAATGAATTATGCGAAACAGACAGATTAATGAGTTTATGAGGAAGTGGATGATTCAATTGATTTCGGTTGTGGCTGTGATAGACGCAGTGATTTCCTGGCCATTCATGTCAGAGGCCTATCCCATCTTCGCGCAGCAGGGTTTCGAAAACCCCCGAGAAGCTACTGGACGCATAGTATGTGCTAATTGCCATCTAGCCAAAAAACCTGTAGACATTGAGGTTCCGCAATCGGTTCTACCGAACACCGTATTCGAAGCAGTTGTTAAAATTCCTTACGATACGCAAATAAAACAAGTACTTTCTAATGGTAGGAAGGGTGCTTTGAATGTGGGTGCAGTTCCTATACTCCCAGAAGGCTTCGAATTAGCCCCTCCGGATCGTATTCCCCCGGAAATTAGAGAGAAGGTGGGTAATCTCTTTTTCCAGCCATATAGCGATGAGAGAAGAAATATACCGGTAGTAGGTCCTATTCCTGGTAAGAAATATAGTGAAATCGTTTTCCCAATTCTTTCCCCGGATCCTGCTACCGATAGAAACGCTCACTTCATGAAATATCCTATTTACGTGGGTGCTAATAGGGGAAGGGGACAGATTTATCCCGATGGAAGTAGAAGTAATAACACGGTTTACAACGCTTCCGCAACCGGCAGAGTCGAAAAAATTTTGCGCAGGGAGGGGGGTGGCTACGAAATAACTATCAACGATGCATCGAATGGTACCCAAATAGTCGATATTTTACCCCCCGGGCCGGAACTCCTTATTTCGGAGGGCGAATCTATTAGTCTGGATCAACCCCTAACAAATAACCCCAACGCTGGTGGATTTGGTCAAGGCGATGCAGAAGTAGTACTTCAGGATCCATTACGTATTAAAGGTCTTCTGCTATTTTTTGCGTCAGTTACTTTGGCACAGATATCTCTAGTACCTAAGAAGAAACAGTTCGAGAAAGTACAATTGGCTGAAATGAATTTCTAGGTATCTTCCCGCCCCCCCAAAAAAATAAGCTGCAGCGGCATTTTAGTGATTACTAAAACGATTCGTTTATATATTAAGTCCCGGACCTGACGAAGACTCCACCCCCTACGAGCGAGAGTCTTCGTGGGTCCAAATATGTCTGAATTTGTCCCCCTACCTCCTCCTTCTTATCCGACCACCCACGACCCGTTCAATAACTACAGGGATGATCCTAACCCGGAATATGAACCGTAGAAGAAGATACCTACTAGACCAATCACGATGGTACCGGTTAAAGTACTAATTAGCCACAAAGGAATCCTTCCGGTAGTATTGGCCATTTTAATTACTCCTTCGACAAATTTGATTTGAGATGGTCACGACTCGAACCGTACGAAAAGAAGCCGGGAAATATTTAACGAATCGGATTCAGTTAAAGAAATAATTGGAGAATAGAACGGCAAGTACGAAAATAAGTAATAAACCCCAATACAGGCTAGTACGATTTAATTCCACACTTTGTTTGTTTGGGTTTGGTTGTGTCATAAGTTCCAGTTGTGGATAGGGTTTATCGCTGAATAAATTGCATCGCTGAAATCGATCCCAAAAAGAAAACTGTAGGTACTGCCAGTCCGTGTACGGCTAACCACCGTACCGTAGAAATCGGATAAGTTCTATCTATAGTCATTGATACCTCCTAAAAAGATCTAGTAAAGTCATCCACCTGTTCCAGTGAATTAAATCGCCCAGTAATTAATGGAATTTCTTGTCGGCTTTCTGCGAAATACTCATTCGGCCGAGGGCTTCCGAATACGTCGTAGGCTAAACCCGTACTAACAAATAACCAACCTGCAATGAATAGGGAAGGTATAGTAATACTATGGATTATCCAATATCGAATACTGGTGATTATGTCAGCAAAAGGACGTTCTCCCGTATTTCCAGACATGATTATCTCCGTATATATATATATTCATTTCCAGTGACGGGGAGGGATATACTCGGTTGATACTGGAGCGAACCAGCCACCGTGTAATGATCCTTCGCGATGTTGTCCACCCCCCCCATAAAAAAAGAAAAAACCGCCGTTAGGTTGTCGTCTTGATACCCAAGGTATTTGCGAAGCATACAGAATTAGTATAGCTAACGTTCCTCCGACGCAGCAAGACGAATCCGAAATCTTTTCGCAAAAGATTTTGTTCGGGCACAATTAACTGTCCGGTGCCCCCGTGGGAATGGGTGCGAATCAAAACATTTGTTAGGAAGAGAAAGAAATTAATTATGTACCAGAACGAGAGGTTCAGTCATTTTTTAGTCGCAAATATATTCCGATTATTAGAGATTAAGTACGTAGCGTACCCGATTACGTACAATTAAAGCGGTAGACCCAGTCCATTTTCTTACTCCGATTAATTTCTCCCCACGATTAGTCGAGCGAGTTAGAACATGTTGCGTTTGCTGAACCCCGAAAAAGGAAAGTGATGCCTTGGTTGAGGGAGCCTTTTTTCGGGGGGGAGCCCGGGAATACCAACTAAATTGGATAGAATCCCTACCAACTAATTAAATCATCGACGAATTTTTTGTCACAAGTCTTTGTTTCCCCATGAGTAAATTCCGTAGACTTTTTGCTTATTCAGCCCGGTATTTTGGTTTTTTTACCAGTACTCTTACCAGTAGCAATAAATCAATATTCGTCCCTTTCGGTTATGTTCGCTGCCGGGGATCGTTGCACAGCCCCTGGATCCATTGCAAATAAAAGAATTCCTGCAATTACTTCGCATTATTCATGTAATTACTTCGCATACGGTGTATACTGAATTGTCATTACCTAGGATCTCATCATGCTTACCGTACTTAGCTATTTCGTCATTTTAATCGGTGCCCTGGTACTAGCACTCATTTTATTCATTGGTTCGAGCGGGGTACGACTTATTTGACTTGGATTCGGAGGGGGGGGGGAAATACTTAGGTAATATAAATTCCATTGCACCCCCCGAAATTTTTGGGATTCCCAACAAACTTGAGTAACGTCTTGTTTTTTCTTTTTCGGTCAATTTGAAGGGATAGGGATAAAATGGTTGAAGCTTTGTTGTCTGGAATCGTTCTGGGTCTGATTCCAATAACTTTACTCGGATTATTTGTAACTGCATATCCGCAATACCGTCGCGGTGATCAATTGGATCTTTGACAATTTAACCTACCCCCTTTTGGGGGTAGATTTGTTACAATTTATTGGAGGAGAGAAGAGTGCCAATTAAATCAATTCAGAAAACTCACGCTCTGTAGGATTTGAACCTACGACATCAGGTTTTGGAGACCTGCGTTCTACCGAGCTGAACTAAGAGCGCCTCTTCCCACGCCATGGATAGAAACGTATCCCAAAAGCTAGGGATGACAGGATTCGAACCTGCGACATTTTGTACCCAAAACAAAAGCGCTACCAAACTGCGCTACATCCCTCTGCCCCGCATTAGCTGCAATAATTGTAGCTGTTTCTCCATCTCTTTAGATAGGAATATATCACCAAATCCAGTATGTGCTACTAGATTTATTTCTCCCTTTCTTTGTTTGCACGCCATTCCCATCACAATGTAATCCCTTTTGGTACCAAATTCCTCCTCTTCCGCAAGAAGTAATAAATATCAGATGCCCTGACCTGGTCGAAGCAATTGTTTGTATCGGTTAGGACACAGATAATGAAACTGACACGGTTCAAGACGAAACATTGTTGAGTCTCTTGGGAGGAATTCCGACATTACCGACAAGGACTCGGACTAAGTAATTGAAATCAAATAATGAGAGGGACCTTAATATGCAGGACGTGAAAACATATCTTTCCACAGCACCCGTTTTAGCTACATCGTGGTTCGTATCCTTGGCTGGTCTATTGATAGAAATTAATCGCTTTCTTCCCGATGCTTTAATCCTTCCCCCCAATTGAATCGAAATCTAAGGTGAACTGGGCGAATGAAAACGTATAACGATTCATTATTCGTATATATTATTTATGCACCCACTCATTACTTATGTATGTACTAAATGAGAGACTAGGCGCTGACCCTTATCGAGAAAGAAAGGATTCCTATTCTCTTCGAACCAATTCTTAGACTGGGGTGAATTCATGGCTAAAGGTAGAGATGTGAGAGTAACAATAGGTTTGGAGTGTATCGATTGCGCGCGGGACAGGGGTGGGGGGGAACGTCGCGGTGTCTCCAGATATACGACCCAAAAAAATCGACGTAACACACCGACTCGATTGGAATTGAAGAAATTCTGCTGCTATTGCAACAAACACACAATTCACAGAGAAATTAAGAAATGATAAATACTTCCGGGGTTTAGGAACGGGTTATGAACAAATCGAAAAGATCTTCTCGCAGGCGTCTGCCACCAATAAGATCGGGAGAGATCGTTGATTACAGGAATATCGGTCTACTTCGACGATTTATTAGTGAGCAAGGGAAAATATTATCTAGACGCGTCAACAAAATAACCTCAAAACAACAACGTGTATTAACTGTTGCGATTAAACGAGCTCGTGCTTTAGCTCCATCACCTTCTACCAATAGCGAGAATTGAGGAAAGAGTCGAATCTCTCCTTTTCGTCAAAACCTCCCGGAATTTAGTAATAAATTCCGCGGAAGTTTTGGTGACTACTTATTCGTTCATCATTCCCAGGATCATGTGAAAACCAAACTCATCCAATATAGCTGTTTGAGCGAGTATCTTCCGATTCAGAACAATCCCGTTCCGATGCATGTACCGAATCAATTTATTATAAGATATTCCACTTCCTCGAGTTGCTGCGTTGATTCGAGTAATCCATAAACGTCGTAGATTTCTTTTTCTTCTACCTCTATCTCGATGAGAGGATGCCATAGCTCGCATTCCCTGTTGATTAGCTGTTCGAAAAAGTTTCGAATGAGCTCCTCGAAATCCCGATGTGATCACAAGAAGGTTTTTGCGACGCTTTCGTGCCGCACAACCACGTTTCACTCTAGTCATTGATATCCACCCACTCTTATGAATTGTTAAATGACCAATATGAGAAGGAAGGGTTCCCTTACTCTTACTCCGAACCGAAAGAAGATTTTCATACCGCCAATATAGTCAATATCTCACCGTACCGCGCCGTACTATGTAATGGAACATGCTATTCCTTCTTCGTATCGCCTATTTTTTTCCTCGCATTGCAATATGGGCGGAAGGAAACTAATTCTTCGAATGTATGACGTAATAATTCCGAGGGCTTTTGCTACTCTAACCTTCCCGGCCATAATCCCTTAAAGTCGGATACTTTCTCGACAAGCAAGGAATACGACCTTGAATCGAGAAGAGTTATGGATTCCTCTGTTTCTACAGTCTCTCCCTCAACGGATAGGTCCTTTCTATACACCGAAGCTTATTCGTTCGGTACCGAAATCGAATATTATCAGTCACTTGCATTGTTTCCGATTATAAGCTCAGCTCATTAAATGGAGCGACAAAATTCCACGATAAAGATGGAGGTTTTATTTTCATTAACGGTATTTCATTGTGAAAATTGGCTGGACAGCTGACCGTGCAGTTCCGTCGTTGCGGCTACATGTCGTATCCATCGATATATTTGGCATAGGTTGGTTGGTACGTCGAAGGAGTAGATGGTAACCAAACTCCTCGCTTAATGAGTTGATGATCAGTCACTACCATCGAGGAGAAGCTTTCCATCCCAAAACCAGGTGATCGGTTTTGCACCGAAGGAAACTACAAATTTCGTTTCCGGAGTAGGAAATAAATGACGAATAATTATTACTCAAATGATAATAAAAAGATCTTCTGCTATTCCGATCTTCGGCAATTTATGAGCTTTTTACTCGAACGGGTCGCGCATACACCCTAGTACAAACCCCCCTACGCTGGGGACATCCCCTAAGGGCTGGGGATTTTGTTCTATCCACTACAGGTTCCCTGGCATTCCTAATAAGTTGTTGAATAGTCGGCATTTCCATCTACGTGCAGAATTCTTATTGGTTTGAATGAATTGCAACCTCGGAATAAGTCTTCGGCGGGGGAGGGAAATTATACTGAATAAACTTCGAGTGAATGGACTTATCCCCCCCAAAAAAAACCGCCGGGTAATCCCGATTTTTATGATCTTAACTTTTCACCGGACTGGATAAACTCTCTAAAGCCACTGAGTCAACAATTCCATAACCTTTGGCCTCTTTCGCCGACATGAAGACATCTCTCTCCATATCTTCGGAAATGACCCACAAGGGTTTACCAGTTCTTTGTGCGTAAACTCTCGCAATACAATCGCGAAGTTTCAAGACTTCTTCCGCTTCCATGATACATTCCCCCGCTTGTCCGTCGTAATAGGAACTAGCAGGCTGGTGTATCATCACCCTCTTACTACTACTATCGGTATTGGGTGATTTTATCACTAATCTTATCCACCAATTGGCTCGAACCGTACATGCATGTTAAGGTGCATACGGCTCTCTCTGCAAGTGTGTGTAGCTTTTTCGGAGGGATTGGGATTCGGGTCGAAATCCCTGATTTCAACCATTTCTCACTACATGCTATGCACCATCATTTTCGACGACAAAATACTGCGATGGTTCCGTCGATGTACCAGAATCTACTCGTACAGCAATCCCGAAGTTTTTTTCTTGTCGCGGCAAGAAATGGTCGAGAACTCCGATCCAATTTTTTGGGGGGGAGTTTATGACGCTAGAATAGACTCCCCCGAGAGTAACTCGGTCAGCGAGTCGGGGGAGGGTTCTCTCCCATTCTTTTACCGTCAGATACTTCGGTTTCTAATCCCCGTATCAGATCCTGGATGTCATGCTATTACTACTTATTACGGTGCGGACATTTGCCATCTACACAAGAAAAAATCATTGGCACAAAGCGTGAGGTAGCGCTATACGTTTGGTTATTTCCCCCCCGGCTAAGACGAAGGAGCCCATTGACGCGGCTAAGCCCATGCAAATTGTATGTACGTCCGGCACTACAAATTGCATAGCGTCATAGACGGAGATTCCGGCTAATACAGCTCCGCCGGGGGAGTTTATATACAGAAACATATCCTTGCTCTCATCCTCCCCGTTAAGATACATCATAATACCAATGAGTTGATTTGCTATTTCGTCATCAACGTGTTGACCCAAAAAAAGTAGTCTCTCCCGATAAAGTCGATTGATTGGGATAGAGTCCATAGCTTTTTCTCTCCAGGAACCGTACAAGCACTTTATTCAATGCATACGGCTCGATCAATTACTAAAAATTCATTTAGTATAGGTTGTTTCCAGTTCAAATTTGCTCTTATCTTTTCTGCTTAATGAACTCCCAAAAGCTTCGACGCCTTCCCGTTACCCAAAGCATTGATCCGGCGACGATATCTTTCCATTTATCAAAGAGTTTATAGCAAGATCCTTAGGTTCATGCCCTAACTCCGAGAAAGAAAAAGGTTGATCCGATTTTTACTAGCACGTATAAAGCGAGTAATTCCTGTTTTTTCCGATGCATAATCCGCGATCATTTGCTCTTCGACCTATTCCATCCCAAGGAGTTCGAAAGCGTTATTCGTCTCAATTAACCATAGATCTCTGGAATCAAAATACCACTCTATCTCACGCTTTTACGTGTCGAACTTATGCCCGGTACTGAGTGAGTTAGAAACAATTCAATCGGTAGAAATGACGTTTGGTTCCGTATATAATAAAAATTGTTCAACAAGTCGCACTATACGTCAATCCACACAGCATCTTCTTCTCCGGGGAGACGAAACGGAACTTTCGGAACACCAATGGGCATCTTCTCTTCTCACTTCGTATCTACGGATCCTATACAATCCTAGGATCCTATACAATCCTACACCGTGGAGTCGAAACAAGTTGTTGTAACAGAAAATACTCCCACTGGGGTGGAGTATCCAGACAATACCGATGTATTATATCTCATTCGCGATGTAATGGAAGGTATTGGAGGATGTAGATGTCGCGGACGAAGATTAATCTCGCCGGGGGGGGGTAATGACTATGGTAGTGATTGGGACCAATTCAAATGCGTTGTGATCTCGATATATAAATGTTAGAATGTTTTCGTCCCTCAGTGGGAAGATAAAAAACTTCGTTCGCGGGATTCCTACATACGTATTATTCTGAACCCTCGGAATGGAACGAGTTAGGTTTTTTAGTACGATTGCAAAAGTGCGGTGATTGCCGCTGTTTACCGAATGCAAAAAAGTCACATAGCGTCTAATCCTCTTTGAGAAGGGGGTTTTTACATGGGTTTACCTTGGTATCGGGTCCATACCGTCGTATTGAATGATCCCGGTAGATTAATTGCTGTACACCTAATGCATACAGCTCTAGTTTCCGGTTGGGCTGGTTCTATGGCTTTATACGAATTAGCTGTCTTTGACCCATCCGACCCCGTCCTCGATCCGATGTGGAGACAAGGTATGTTCGTTATACCTTTCATGACTCGTTTAGGAATTACAAAATCTTGGGGGGGTTGGAGCGTAACGGGGGAAACAGTAACTAATGCCGGTATTTGGAGTTACGAAGGCGTTGCGGCTGTCCATATCGCGTTATCAGGTTTGTTATTCCTAGCAGCTATTTGGCATTGGGTCTATTGGGACTTGGAGCTATTCCGCGACGAACGTACGGGGAAACCTTCTCTGGATCTACCTAAAATTTTTGGAATTCATTTATTTCTTTCTGGAGTCCTTTGCTTCGCTTTTGGAGCTTTTCACGTAACCGGTCTATTCGGTCCCGGAATATGGGTTTCCGATCCCTATGGATTGACAGGGAAAATACAACCAGTTATTCCCGCTTGGGGCGCCGAAGGTTTCGACCCTTTCGTTCCGGGAGGAATTGCTTCCCATCACATCGCTGCAGGTATTTTGGGTATATTGGCTGGTTTATTCCACCTCAGCGTTCGCCCCCCCCAAAGATTGTACAAAGGATTACGTATGGGGAATGTCGAAACCGTTTTGTCAAGTAGCATAGCCGCCGTATTCTTCGCCGCATTCATAGTGGCCGGAACCATGTGGTACGGGTCCGCAGCCACTCCGATTGAGTTATTTGGTCCTACTCGCTATCAGTGGGATCAGGGATTTTTCCAACAGGAAATAGATCGCCGAATCCGTTCTAGCAAATCCGAAAATATTAGTTCGTCCGGGGCTTGGTCCAAAATTCCTGAGAAATTAGTTTTTTATGATTATATCGGTAACAATCCGGCCAAAGGCGGATTATTCAGAGCAGGCGCCATGGATAACGGAGATGGGATAGCAGTTGGTTGGTTGGGTCATGCCGTTTTCAAGGATAGGGAAGGGCATGAGCTTTTCGTACGTCGCATGCCCACGTTCTTCGAAACATTTCCCGTCGCTTTGGTGGATCGGGAAGGAATCGTTAGGGCCGATGTCCCCTTTAGGAGGGCAGAATCGAAATATAGTGTCGAACAAGTTGGTGTTACGGTAGAATTCCTTGGCGGCGAGCTTGACGGGGTCAGTTTCGACGACCCGGCCACGGTAAAAAAATATGCCAGACGCGCTCAATTGGGTGAAATTTTTGAGTTCGATCGTGCAACTCTAAAATCTGATGGTGTCTTCCGCAGTAGCCCAAGAGGTTGGTTCACTTTCGGTCACGCGACTTTCGCTCTCCTTTTCTTCTTCGGTCATATCTGGCACGGTGCTAGAACTTTATTTAGGGATGTTTTCGCGGGTATCGATCCCGACCTAGATGCCCAAATCGAGTTCGGCGCTTTCCAGAAGTTGGGGGATCCTACGACCAAAAGACGGACGGTTTGATTGTTCCATCTCCTACTGAGAACCCTTACCGGGTTTATTCCGACCAAGAGAGGTTTTTTTGCAATTCTCGCGGTAATAGATCGACCAACCAGATTCGTGGATATTGAATAAGTACGAAAGCTGTTCCCGGAATTTCCATCCACACCCAAATAAAATATATGGAAGCATTGGTTTATACTTTTTTGTCGGTAGGTACTCTAGGAATTATCTTTTCCGCAATTTTCTTCAGGGAGCCGCCTAAGGTACCGAGCAAAGGGAGGAGATAATTGCCGAATCCCATTCGATTTATACGCCAATGACCTTCACGACGTGAAGGTCATTGACTACCAATTAATCGACTCAGTCTTCATGCTCTTCGAAAGGATCTCTAAGTCGTTTAGATGGTTGTCCAAAAGCGGTGTATAGGGCGTAGCCGGTGAAGCTGACGAGTAAGCAGGATATGAAGGTAGCGACCAAAGTTGCAGTTTCCATTGTCGTATTAGATAGTTCCAAAATCGAGTGAATGATATATTCCGAATTTTTGTTTTTCGATATATGTAATAATAGTACGCAAAGTTAATGATTCTCAACCAATGTAATAAATTAAACGGCCACACAAATCACTGACGAGACTCCGAGGACTAGAGGGGAAAAAAGTGGTGTAGGAGATATCCTAAAACCACTTAATTCAGAATATGGTAAAGTAGCTCCTGGATGGGGAACGACTCCTCTTATGGGCTTTGTAATGGCTCTGTTCGCCGTTTTTTTAGTTACTATTTTGGAACTTTATAATCCGTCAGTCTTATTGGATGGGGTCCGAATAAGTTGGTAATTTGTAGAACCCGTCGTGGTTCATTCCCCCGGTGAGAAATGGCACAATATGGATATGGAGATGGTTGATAACGAAATGGAGATGGGTGATAAAGAAATGGATATGGGTGATAATGAATGATTGCATGAAGAGGAGATAGCCATTGCAATTCGTGGTAGTTCGACCGTGCAATAATCTATTCAAAGGATTCTCGGAATACGGGTGTGTGACCTGCCAAAACGATTTCAAGCGACTACAACGATATAGTCGTCATTCTCTCTCCCGAGGATGTTTTTGACTTGCCGAATGTTCAATAAACTTTTGTCATTCAAAACGCAAGTGATCCCGAAGAAGAATATGTGCTAAAACTTAAACCATGGTTAATCACAAATAAATTGCTAATCACTTTTCGTAACCGATCCCCTACCCCCAGAAAGATCTGGATCTAATTCCTTTTCTCTCGTGATGAAAGAAAAATCCACCCACTGATTTTTTTTCTGATTCATCGGAATGTAGCAGAAATCTAATGTTTGGAATAAGTTGTATGAAATTCGGACAAGGGAATTCTCAACTCGATGAAAGGGATAGAGGGAAGATTTATCGTGATCTGGCTAATAATTATTACCGAATGAAATTAACTCGATGAATAAGCTATATTCGAAATGATTCCGTAAGAATCTACGATTTCCTATATTGCTCAAGCCGTATGAACAGAAACGATCATTTACGGTTTTTGGGGGGGGATATTCCGGCAACTAACCTATCCCGATAAAGTTTACGACTGGTTCGAGGAGCGGCTCGAGATCCAAGCGATTGCTGATGATATAACTAGCAAATACGTTCCCCCACATGTAAATATATTTTATTGCTTGGGAGGGATTACGCTGACCTGCTTCTTGGTACAGGTAGCGACTGGGTTTGCTATGACTTTTTATTACCGACCCACTGTAGCGGAAGCTTTTTCATCCGTACAATACATTATGACCGAAGTTAATTTCGGTTGGTTGATTCGATCAATTCATAGGTGGTCGGCAAGTATGATGGTTTTGATGATGATTTCACACACATTTCGTGTTTATCCTACCGGGGGTTTCAAAAAACCTCGTGAATTAACTTGGGTTACCGGTGTTATTCTAGCAGTATTAACCGTATCTCTCGGTGTAACAGGTTACTCCCTGCCTCGGGATCAAATAGGTTATTGGGCCGTCAAAATCGTCACTGGCGTACCCGAAGCTATTCCAGTAATAGGATCTTCACTAGTCGAATTATTACGAGGAAGTGTTAGTGTGGGTCAATCCACGTTGACTCGTTTCTATAGTCTACATACCTTTGTACCACCGCTGCCTACTGCAATATCTATGTCGATGCATTTTCCAATGATTCGTAAACAAGGTATCTCGGGTCCATTATAGTCTACGGAGGTTTTTTTTTCTTTGGGGGGGGGGGGGACCGGGGTCCAACCCCCAAAAATGCGTACGTGTACATCCCCAAATCCGGTCATTTGATGTACGGTCGGAAGTCACGGGTGTAAAAGCTTTTCGGATTCGTTCGGGAAACGTTTTACTCCCGTTACCTATTCCAGTTCCGTTTATGGTGGAGAAGACTTTGAAACAAATTCTCGACAAGGAGATGGATTATGGGAGTGTGTGACTTCAAAAACTGATTAGGCTATACGAATTTCTCATGAAATCCGTCACATAAAAATAGATAATATTATGTGTTTCTATCCCGATACGGGAAGGGTAAAAACTCGGGTAGGATCTCCTCATTCGTCCAAAAAATAGATTTCTATGATCATGGGTTGGTGAGAAAAAGGCTTCGTAAAATCCGATTCAATTTCATGCTGCATCTGGGATTGAGGGGGAGGTATGGGACGAAAATACATTCATTTCTTTTGTATTTTTTTTTTTGCGAAACCATCGAAGTTATCGTAAGGATCTAAAGAAATTGGATAGAAAGCCAATTCGTTAGTGAGTAAAACCTCGGTAGATTAAATGACTCGAACTTTTCGTGAAATAAATCCGCGGGGTGCGAGACTATCCAAGAAGTAATAGATCTGATACCGACTCGGATTAGGAGCTTGTGGGAGGGTGTATCCCCTACAGCCTGAGCCGGATGATATAAAATTATCACGTCCGATTCTTTGGGAAGGACTAAGTTGCTTATCGAGAGGACTCACCTATCTCAATAACAAAAAAACCAGATCTGAGTGATCCGGTATTACGAGCTAAATTGGCTAAGGGTATGGGACATAATTATTACGGAGAACCCGCCTGGCCGAATGATCTTCTTTATATTTTTCCAGTAGTTATTTTCGGTACTATAGCATGTACTGTAGGCTTAGCCGTTCTAGAACCTTCAATGATTGGTGAACCAGCGAATCCATTTGCAACGCCTTTAGAGATTTTACCCGAATGGTATTTCTTCCCGGTGTTTCAAATACTTCGTACAGTACCAAACAAACTATTAGGTGTACTTTTAATGGCTGGGGTACCCGCGGGATTATTGACAGTACCTTTCCTGGAGAATGTTAATAAATTCCAAAACCCCTTTCGTCGACCAGTTGCTACGACAGTTTTTCTAATCGGAACAGTAGTAGCTCTTTGGTTAGGTATTGGAGCAGCCCTACCCATCGATAAATCCCTCACCCTAGGGTTGTTCTAATTTCCAGCCCCCTCAGTTCTGTTTACGTATGTTTATGGGTTATACATGTGTATACAAATCGTTGGGAGTATTTGCCGCGGGGCAAATACTCCCAATCCCAAGTATTCGGGGTTATAGGTTTTAACTCAATCGACCGACTCGAGAACGAGTTAATCGGAATGATGTTCTTAACCCCGCAGATTTACGGCAAAACGTTTTTTCAATGATTCCAAAACTTGTTCCACGGATTTCCTGCCGAGGTTTTTGATCCTTACCAAATCATCCTCACCATAATCCAATAAATCGGCTATTGTGTGCACTTCAACTTCTTTGAGGCAATTATAGGCTCTGGCCGGTGGTTCCAATCGATCAATAAGTATATGTCTGAAAGCAACGTCTTTCGTCACTTCTTCAATTGCTACAGGTATAGATATTGATTGGAAGGGTTGCGGGGTGATACTGGAGGTTTTATCTCCCACGTCATAACCCTTCTCCCCCTCCCCGGAATGCAGTAAAGGAATGGATGAATCAATTAGATTTTGAGAAGCTTCATAAAGTGCTTCCTCCGGGGTTATACTCCCATCGGTCCATATCTCAACGAAAAGTATTTCATTTGCATAGTTCTCACTCCCAAAGGAATGAATGCTATAATTGGCATTTCTTGTCGGGGCAAAAGCAGCGTCAATCGCGAAATCTCCATCGCGTTTATTCCTACCAAAATCTCTCGCGCAGTATCCGCGACCTCTTTCAATAGTCAATTCAATATCTGACGAAATCGGGGTATTCGGAGTTGCTGTAGGTTGTGCAGTATCAATTACTTCCACACAAGATGGTACTATCACATCTCCAGCAGTTACCTTTTTGGGGCCGACAGCGGAAATATATGCTTTTTGAGCCTCATGAGAGTCGCTTCGCAATATGATTTCTTTCAAGTTTATTAAAATATCATGGATCGATTCCCGTACACCGGCTATTGCGTAATATTCGTGCTCTACCCCCCCAAATCCAAATCTCGCACTCGTGATGGAGGATCCCTCTATCCCGCCGGGTAATGATCTGCGCATAGCAATTCCGACAGTATTTGCTTGGCCTTTTTCAAAAGGTGATATAGCGAAACGACCATAAAGAAGGCGTTTACTTTCTATTCTGGACTCGACGCATCCCCACCGCAAATTGTGGGTGGAAGTTATTAATTCCTCTTGAATCGTATTGATCCTTTTATTCAAATAGTTTTTCCTGCTACAGACGTCTCTTCTTGGGAGGTCTACATCCGTTATGTGGCATTGGAGTCACATCGCGTACGAATGTCAGTATTGTGCCGCTTCTACGAATGGCTCTTAATGCTGTATCCCTACCCGGGCCTGGTCCATCGATCATAACTTCAGCCTGTTTCATACCTTGATCGATCAATGCACGAATTGCATTTTCTGCCGCAGCTTGAGCAGCGAAGGGTGTACTTTTTTTCGTACCCTTAAATCCGCACGCACCCGCGGAGGACCAAGAAACGACTTGGCCTCGTACGTCTGTCACAGTGACAATTGTGTTATTGAAACTAGCTCGAATGTGAATAACCCCCTTAGGTAATCTACGTCTACCCCTTCGTGGATTTATTTTTTTTGCGGGTTTTTGCATAGATAGCTATTTATTTGTGTCATTTGCTGATTGGATTGGGGAACAGAAGGAATTAGAACTTAATCTTCATCCCTGTCTTTGTTTGTGTTTTGGATTCGAACAAACCACCATAATCTGTCTTCGTCTACGAATTAATCGACGATTTTCACAAATTTTACGAACAGAAGCACGAATTTTCATTTTGGTAGTCCTTGAGATATACGTGCAGAAGATATACGTACGAAATATTGAATCATTCCCCCTCTCACGTCCCAAAAACCTCCGGACAAATTTTCCGAGGTGATTGATTCGATTCTTTAGCATTTGGCGCGGAGTCTATACGTTATGCGCCCTTTGGTCAAGTCGTATGGACTCAACTCCACCTTGACTCTATCCCCCGGTAAGATTCGTATGTAATTACGCCGAATTCTTCCCGAAGTATGAGTTAATACCTGGCATCCATTGTCTAAACGAACCCGGGACATAGCACTAGGAAGCGATTCCGTAACCGTACCTTCCATATCAATCAAATCTTGTTTTTTCATCGGAAGAGAAATCTCCCTTTCAATTAATGATCATTAATCCAGTTAGGTGTAGTACTAATCGATTAGTTACTACCTCATATGCTTGTTGCAAATCACCACACACAACATAATGATTCTCCCCCAATCCTTTTTTGTCGAGCCTCCCGATCCGTCATAATCCCCGAAGAGGTAGAGGGTATGACAATTCCCATTCCACCTAAAACTTTTGGAATTTCTTCGTAATTGGAATATATCCTCGAACCGGGCTTGCTGATCCGTCCCAAAGTTGTTATATACATTCTTTTCCTTCTCCCACGATACTTTAAATTCAGAATCAATAGGTTTCTGGCATCTCTCTCATTCTCTGCGAAACCTTCTATAAAACCTTCCCGTGGTAGGATCTCGGCTATTTTCTTAGTCGAATTAGTAGCTTTTACTCGAACTATTTCTTTCCCTCGCAAATTAGCGTTTCTTATACGGGTAATCACGTCCGAAATTGTATCGTTACCCATGGAAAAAAATCCTCGTGTTTCTATTTCGATTGTCGGGATACACTCCCCCGATTTCCAATTAGATATGGGAGTATGAGGGGGAGTATCGAGGGAGTAATCAGTAGGTGATGGATTAATTACTTACGAAACTTCCGGAGCCAACGAAACTATTTTTCCGAAATCATATTCCCTAAGTTCTCTAGCGATTGGACCAAAGACTCGAGTCCCTTTCGGATTTCCTTCCTGATCTATAGCAACCGCTGCATTATCATCGGATTCCACAACTACTCCATTGCCACGTCTAAATCCCTTGCGGGTGCGTACAATAACTGCTCTAACAATTTCTGATTCTTTCACGGGCATGTTTGGGACCGCCTCCCGGACCACAGCAATTATGGTGTCACCAATCGTTGCGTATTTACGATTACTTGCTCCCAAGACTCGAATACACATAAGCCGTCTGGCACCACAATTGTCCGCAACATTTAAATGAGTTTGGGTCTGAATCATTTCTATCTCCCTTTTTGTTCTATTGGAATCTCCCCAAATATGAACCAAATCTGAATGATTTCACTCCCAGGGAGAAATGAAGCACAGGATATTTCGGAATCGCGGATGGATTCTGACTCGATCGTAACGGCTAATGCCATACAAGTCCCAATTATTATTTAGATGTTGTCGTCACGAAAATAGTACGTATAGGCATTTTGTATCCAGCTATTGCCATTGCCGCTCTAGCGACAATTTCGGGTACTCCACTCATTTCGTACAGTATCGTGCCGGGTTTAACTACCGATACCCAGAATTCGGGTGATCCTTTTCCAGAACCCATACGGGTCTCCGCGGGTCGCATCGTCACCGGTTTGTCGGGGAATATGCGAATCCATATCTTTCCGCCGCGACGGGCATAACGCGTTATTGCACGTCTTCCCGCTTCTATTTGTCTAGACGTAATCCAGGCCGGTTCAAGGGCTTGGGGGGCAAATTTTCCGAAACGGATTGAATTGCCTCGGGCGGATATTCCTCTCAAATTGCCTCTATGTTGTTTACGGAATTTGGTTCTTTTGGGGTTATAGTCGACTCTCTCAAAAATCTCTATTCCAAAATCGGACATGGAGTTTTCCCTTCATCCGGCTCCTCGTGACCAACCCAGGCGTAGGCGCAATTGAATATGCAGAAGCAGGATCTGGTAATTGATTACGATCGATTGTTTCGTTTCGCCGAAAAGATCTGTAGAAAAGAAATCGCGATCGAATCTCACGGACGGATATTGACTCTCGAGCATTTCATTCAACGCGTCGGTATTTTTTACCAACCACTCCCGCCGATAAATGAATCATTTATGGTTTCTTCCGCCATCCCTCCCCATGAATCGAGACGACTGCGTCGGATTATACTTATTCATAGATTTCATCGTTCTCATGGTTTCTACCAAATACCGTTTAGGTCTTCCACCTACGGCGGAGCTTTCTTCGATGGAATCAAACATCCCAGTCCTGATGGATTCTGAGCTCGTTCCCCGTTTCGAATCCCACTCCAAATCAAGGTACATATCCCTATGCCTTGTGACACCGTCGCGAAATCAAAATATATCTAACCATACGGTCTTGAAAACATCCTATTCTATCGCTTCACAAGGAATGGTTTGTGGGAAAGGAGTTCAGCAAGCATAATTAGCTCATCGGACTGTTCCGAAAGGAATACATGAATTATTCTCTAGTAAAAACTAGATCTCCCCGATCTTTTTCTGCCGAAACCTCGGGGTAATAACGAGTCACACACTAAGCATAGCAAAATTTTTCGTGTTAAATCTCGATCGAGCTTTCACTGGATGAAGAGATTACTCCCCATCCCGATTCTGAAAGATCCAAAGTTTTATACCTAATACGCCGTATACGGTTTGGGCCGGGTAGTTACAATAACTAATTCTAGCCCGAATCGTTTGCAAAGGAACTCTTCCTTCCCTGGCCCATTCGACGCGTGCGATTTCAGCCCCGTTTAGACGCCCCCCTATTCGTATTTTAATACCCCCCACACCTTGCTCCTTTGCTAATTCAATAGCTTTCTTCATTGTTCGTCTAAAAGCTACTCTACTTTCCAGTTGTAGAGCAATATATTCCGCAAGGATATTAGGTTCTACATACGGTTTGGCTATTTCTATCAAAGTCATGCGAAGTCTCTTATCTCTTGGATAGAGAATATTCCGCACATTCTTCTTCAATTGCTCGATTCCGCGGCCACGATTCTCCACCAATAAAGCCGGAAATCCAGTATGTATTTCGACCTGAATCAAATCCGTTTTCCTCTGGATCTCGACGCGTGCAATTCCTCCATAATCCGATGAATTCCTCACACTTTCCCGTACATAACCTTCGATGCAATCGCGTATTTTGTTATCTTCCCCAAGAAGCTGCGAATATTTTTTTGGTTTCGCGAACCAGTGGGAGCGATGATTTTGGGTTATGCCGAGTCTAAAACCAAGTGGGTTAATTTTTTGTCCCATCCATCTATCTCCATCTTCTCATTTCATTACTTTCTCCTTCATTATTTACGCGGAATTCTTTTGCGCAAGTTAAAGGATTCGCACTTCACTTCCGCAATCAATTTCTCGCACCACAATTGTCAAGTGACAAGTAGGTTTATGTATGGGATATCCCCGCCCCTGGGCTCTGGGTTGAAATCTTTTCAAGAAAGTAGCCTTGCGTACATTGGCTTCACTAATGAATAACTTTCCTTTTCCCAACCCGAAATTATTACTAGCATTTGCAGCCGCTGAAGACAATAATTTCGATATGGGACTACATGCGCGGTATGGCATGAATTCCAATATCATAAGGGCTTGCTCGTAAGAACGACCACGAATTTGATCAAGAACTCTTTGTACTTTGCAAGGAGACATCCTCATATGCTTTATCGAAGCCCTAACCCCAGAATCTACAGAATTCTTTTTAATTCCCATCGGAAGAGATCTCCTCTTAGTTAATCAACGACGAGATTTCTTATCACCTTTTGCATGTCCACGAAAAGTCCTAGTGGGTGCGAATTCGCCCAATTTGTGACCCACCATCCGATCTGTTATATAAATGGGTAAATGTTCCTGCCCGTTATGAACGGCTATTGTATGACCAATCATTGCGGGTACTATAGTAGATGCCCGCGACCAGGTTATTATTATTTTTTTCTCCCTAACCAGATTTAAATTCTCCACCTTTTTCAGCAAATAATCGGCTACGAAGGGACCCTTTTCCAGTGAACGTGTCATGCCAACCATCCCCTAATTTATATCTTTCATTTCCTAACCGGTTCTACGACGACGGAGGATGAAACCATCACTATATTTCTTCCCTTTCCGACTCCTTCTCCCAAGTGCTGGATCGCCCCAAGGACTCAATGGTTTTTTTCGACCAATAGGCGCTTTACCCTCTCCGCCTCCATGGGGATGATCTATCGGGTTCATAACCACTCCCCTTACTTTGGGGCGTTTACCCAGCCAACGGTTGGATCCGGCTTTACCAACTGTCCGGTTGCTAGCATCGATGTTTCCGACTTGTCCGATTGTGGCTAAACATTTCCGAGATATCAGACGAATCTCTCCCGGGGGTAATTTCAACGTAATCAAATCCCCCTCCTTCGCTATTATTTTTGCTGCAGCTCCGGCCGATCTGACGAGTTGCCCGCCCCTTCCCGGTGTTATTTCTATATTATGAATAGTAGCACCCAAAGGTATATTGGTTGGAGTAGACTATAATCACGACCGCGTCAATCGCGACTTGAGTCTCTTCCCAAACCGTACAAGCTCCTTTCGAAGCATACGGCTTTCTAGATGTTAAAAAAGCTCACACCCTTGGTCTTTTCCCATCATCTGGCTTCACCCGGACTTTATACTGCCGTAAGTTTTGGCATCAGAGAGAATGACTTCATCTATTTACGCTTTTTAGCTCATCCCATCGATAGTTCGAAATAACTTAGGAAGCATGGTTACGAGTGATTTCGTCTGTACCAAGTAATAAAACCAACCATAAAATCGTCTCTGACCTACGAGTTATGGAATTGACTGAATCGGAAGGGATTTCCAGTAGTTTCCACTCATGCTTGGTTGAATTATCCATATTACAATATCTTCGGATCCTCCCCCCCCCCCTCCCCCCCGCCTTTCGTGGGAGTCGGATACTCAATCACTGCTGTGGTCCCCCTTCAGTTTCCCCCCGAGGTTCGTCCCCAATAAAATTGTTGGATTAGTGATAGATTCACAGGCTTTTGCAGCCTAATCGGTGATTATCGATTACGGAAATAAATGATTCAAACCGCACTCAGAGGTAGGGTATTTCCTATGGATGTGGGTGCTTCCGAGTCGGAACTGATAACATGTCCTATCCTAATTCCACGAGGTTGTAAGACGTATCTCTTATCGCCGTCTCCGTAGTGGATGAGACGGATATATGCATTACGATTGGGATCATATTCTATAGTCTCCACTCTACCAGGCACACTTTTTCCGTCCCGTCGGAAATCTATTT